ATAACTTCTTGCTATTGGAGTCATTTCCTTTAGCTCTATGAGTTATGAAAACACCTACTCGTTCCTGCTCGTAGACTCATTCGTATCGGACCACGATGTAGTAGTAAGAATATACATAGAGATGGATGAGAGAGAATAGAAATACTCCTTTTCATTCTGTTGCATTGCAGAAGGTTCAAGACGAGAATGGATAAAAAATATTGAATGGAATAGATATTGTGAATAGAATCTGGTCAATGGGGGGGGAACGCACTTCCCTCCCCTTAAATTGTTCCATCGATGTTATTCAATAGGTGATTCGAGGATCAGATAGAAACTCTGAAAACTCGGGATCGAGCTATCATGCATTTACCTATATTGAATCGGTTCGGTCCAGTTTCAAATATTTGTTCCAACAACGAATCTTCGGAACCCAATTTTTTTTGAAAGGATGATGGATGAAAAATCCAATTCATCGTATACCTTTTGATCATATAGGGTGCTCGGAAATGGTCGAAATAGTGAAATAGGAGGATCGCTATGACTGTAGCCCTTGGAAAGTCTTCTAAAGAAGAAAAAACTTTATTTGATATTGTGGATGACTGGCTACGCAGAGACCGTTTCGTTTTTGTGGGTTGGTCTGGTCTATTGCTCTTTCCTTGTGCCTATTTTGCCTTAGGTGGATGGTTCACGGGTACAACCTTTGTGACTTCATGGTATACTCACGGATTGGCCAGTTCCTATCTGGAAGGTTGTAATTTCCTAACTGCTGCAGTTTCTACTCCTGCTAATAGTTTAGCACATTCTCTGCTGCTATTATGGGGTCCCGAAGCACAAGGAGATTTTACTCGTTGGTGTCAATTAGGTGGTCTATGGACCTTCGTTGCTCTTCATGGTGCTTTCGGTCTAATAGGTTTCATGTTACGTCAATTTGAACTTGCTCGATCTGTACAATTGCGACCTTATAATGCAATTGCATTCTCTGGTCCAATTGCTGTCTTTGTTTCTGTATTTTTGATCTATCCATTGGGCCAGTCCGGTTGGTTTTTCGCACCTAGTTTTGGTGTAGCAGCTATTTTCCGATTTATCCTCTTCTTTCAAGGTTTTCATAATTGGACCTTGAATCCATTTCATATGATGGGAGTTGCCGGAGTATTGGGTGCTGCTCTTCTATGTGCTATTCATGGTGCTACCGTGGAAAATACTTTATTTGAAGATGGTGATGGTGCAAATACGTTCCGTGCTTTTAACCCGACTCAAGCTGAAGAGACTTATTCCATGGTCACTGCTAACCGCTTCTGGTCCCAGATTTTTGGGGTTGCTTTTTCCAATAAACGTTGGTTACATTTCTTCATGTTATTTGTGCCAGTGACCGGTTTATGGATGAGTGCCATTGGAGTAGTTGGTCTAGCTCTAAACTTACGTGCCTATGATTTTGTTTCCCAGGAGATCCGTGCAGCAGAAGATCCTGAATTTGAGACTTTCTACACAAAAAATATTCTCCTGAACGAAGGTATTCGTGCTTGGATGGCGGCTCAAGATCAGCCTCATGAAAACCTTGTATTCCCTGAGGAGGTCCTACCCCGTGGAAACGCTCTTTAATGGAACTATAGCTTTAGCTGGTCGTGATCAAGAAACCACTGGTTTCGCTTGGTGGGCCGGTAATGCCCGACTTATCAATTTGTCTGGTAAATTGCTTGGGGCTCACGTGGCTCATGCCGGATTAATTGTATTCTGGGCCGGAGCAATGAACCTCTTCGAAGTGGCTCATTTCGTACCGGAAAAGCCTATGTATGAACAAGGATTGATTTTACTTCCCCATCTAGCTACTCTAGGATGGGGAGTCGGTCCTGGTGGGGAAATCGTGGACACTTTTCCATATTTTGTATCTGGGGTACTTCACTTAATTTCTTCTGCGGTTTTAGGTTTTGGTGGTATTTATCATGCACTCATAGGACCCGAAACTTTAGAAGAATCTTTTCCATTCTTTGGCTATGTATGGAAAGATAGAAACAAAATGACCACAATTTTGGGTATTCACCTAATCTTGCTAGGTGTTGGTGCTTTTCTTCCAGTGCTTAAGGCTTTGTATTTTGGAGGTGTATATGATACTTGGGCTCCCGGCGGTGGAGATGTAAGAAAAATTACGAACCCGACTCTTAACCCAAGTGCTATATTTGGTTATTTACTGAAATCTCCTTTCGGAGGAGAAGGATGGATCGTTAGCGTGGACAATCTAGAAGATGTAATTGGAGGACATGTATGGTTAGGTTCCATTTGTATCTTCGGTGGTATCTGGCATATCTTAACCAAACCTTTTGCATGGGCTCGCCGTGCATTCGTATGGTCCGGAGAAGCTTATTTGTCCTATAGTTTAGCGGCTCTATCTCTCTTTGGTTTTATTGCTTGTTGTTTTGTTTGGTTCAACAATACAGCTTATCCCAGTGAATTCTATGGGCCCACCGGCCCAGAAGCCTCTCAAGCTCAAGCGTTTACTTTTCTAGTTAGAGACCAACGTCTTGGAGCTAGTGTGGGGTCTGCTCAAGGACCTACTGGTTTAGGTAAATACCTTATGCGTTCTCCGACTGGAGAAATTATCTTTGGGGGGGAAACGATGCGTTTTTGGGATCTCCGTGCTCCCTGGTTGGAACCCCTAAGGGGCCCTAATGGTTTGGACCTGAGCAAGTTGAGAAAAGACATACAGCCTTGGCAGGAACGACGTTCGGCAGAATATATGACTCATGCTCCTTTAGGTTCTTCAAATTCTGTGGGTGGTGTAGCTACCGAAATCAATGCGGTGAATTATGTCTCTCCCCGAAGTTGGTTATCCACCTCCCATTTCGTTCTAGGATTTTTCTTCTTCGTAGGTCATTTGTGGCATGCGGGAAGGGCTCGTGCAGCTGCAGCAGGATTTGAGAAAGGAATTGATCGTGATTTTGAACCTGTCCTTTCAATGACTCCTCTTAACTGAAACAAGAGATCGAACCAGATGGAAGAGAAATCGATTCAATTTCATTACATCAATCTCCCATATCGGCGGGATAGGAGTCTTTTAAAATACTTTCCAACTGGATCCTTGTAGCTCGGCTATATCCAGCCGAGCTATTCTCTTTTTTTGTACTAGACCGGACCAATAAATGTGATTGTTGAAAAAAGCAACAGGAGAGAGAGGGATTCGAACCCTCGATAGTTTTTTTACTATACCGGTTTTCAAGACCGGAGCCATCAACCACTCGGCCATCTCTCCGGGGACAACTTCTATTCTACCTAATACCTAACTATAAGCATAAGGTCAGGCCGATACCAACTATACCTGTGACATATGATTATTTTTTCATGATCATCTGGAATGGAAAAAAGAAACGAATTTCCCTCTCCTCTCACATTCAAATATAAAATTGAAAAAGTTTGACTCGATCAATTTATGGTCAAATCCTTTCCATAGTGCATTTGATCAGAATTTCAAATTGGGGATCGGATGGTATAGTCTATTCAATCTGTTGGGAGCTTGTAAGATCACAACCATGACTATTGCTTTCCAATCGGCTGTGTTTGCATTAATTGCTATTTCATTTTTACCAGTGATTGGTGTACCTGTTGCACTTGCCTCTCCCGATGGCTGGTCAAGTAGCAAAAATGTTGTATTTTCGGGTGTATCATTATGGATCGGATTAGTCCTTTTTGTAGGTATCCTTAATTCTTTCATATCTCAGATCTGTTCTAGATGTTTTAGGCTCAAACTTCCCCCCCTCCCGGAGGGCTTTATAGCTCTTCTATAGGGCCTTTTTCTTCAGGCCCAAGGAGGAGGGGTTTTCCGTAATTGAATAATTGGATCATTAAGAATATGGTATCTACTTACGAATGGATTGAACATATATGTATTTTCCATATTATGTTACAATTTTATGAATATATATATATTCAGAACGAATAAAATGCGGGTATGGTTGAATGGTAAAATTTCTCCTTGCCAAGGAGAAGATGCGGGTTCGATCCCCGCTACCCGCCATATCCGTCACATGGAATATGAAAATGAATAGTTCATGTATTGATCGTATCTTTCCCTCACTTTTCATTCAATTATAAAATGATAATGAGAGAGTAATACTTTCTCAAATGAGAAAGTAATCCTTTCCGGACCAAAATACTTCTTATGTTCTGGTCTGGCGGAGACGGGATTTGAACCCGTGACCTCAAGGTTATGAGCCTTGCGAGCTACCAGACTACTCTACTCCGCACCATTGATTGATATCATAAACAGAATGGGTACACCAAACAATCAAGGGATATACTCCCTATCCCATATAGGGATAGGGGTACTTTTCCGGTATCACAATAAACTTCAATAACTTTTTTATTTTCCTACCAACTTGATTTTGTTATCCCGGGCAATAAACATGCGTGGGCCATCTCACGGAGTACGTGTCCGGACAATCCAAAGTCTCGATAGTTGGCTCTAGGTCTTCCAGTCGAAGAACAACGTCGATGGAGACGTGTAGGTGCACTATTACGTGGTGAAGATTGCAATTTTCTATGAATTTCCCATTTGTCATCCAATGATGAAACTTTGCCTTCTTCCTCCAAAGATTGACGAATCAAATGATATTTCCGTTCCAGTGCTTGTCTCTTCTTCTCTCTCTGAATGAGACTCTTTCTCGCCATAATAGTTCAGTCGGTACTATTACCTACCAGGAATCAAAATATAGATCAGATTTTAGATGGAGAAATATTACGTTGATTACTTTTTCTCTGTGGGGTATTGTCATTGATACAATAATATCCCATTCACTTATGAAATTGATGAAGAATAATTACCCAAATTTACCTGATGTAGAGGCAATTAAAAAAGCTGCATAAGTGAATATATAACCTACAGAAAAGTGAGCTAATCCAACTAATCGTGCTTGAACAATGGAAAGAGCTACTGGCTTGTCCCTCCATCGAACTAAATTAGCCAAAGGTGTGCGTTCATGGGCCCATGCAAGAGTTTCGATCAGTTCCTGCCAATATCCGCGCCAAGAAATCAGGAACATAAATCCAGTAGCCCAAACAAGATGCCCGAATAAGAACATCCACGCCCAAACAGATAAACTGTTCATACCGAAAGGATTGTATCCATTAATAAGTTGTGAAGAATTTAACCATAGATAATCCCTTAGCCATCCCATTAAATAAGTGGAAGACTCATTAAATTGAGCTACATTACCCTGCCATAAAGTTATATGCTTCCAATGCCAATAAAAAGTAACCCATCCAATAGTATTCAACATCCAGAAAACTGCTAAATAAAAAGCATCCCAGGCCGAGATATCGCAGGTACCACCCCGTCCCGGACCATCGCAAGGAAAACTATAACCAAAATCTTTCTTATCTGGCATTAGCTTGGAACCACGCGCATCCAAAGCACCTTTAACTAGGATCAATGTAGTTGTATGCAAACCTAGAGCAATAGCATGATGAACCAAAAAGTCTCCAGGACCGATTGTTAAGAACAATGAATTCTTATTATCATTTATAGCATTCAACCAACCGGGTAACCATATGCTCTTACCTGCTTCGAATGCTGGACCACTTGTTGAAGATAGGAGTACATCGAAACCATATAAGGTCTTACCATGAGCAGATTGTATCCACTGAGCAAATATGGGCTCGATCAAGATTTGTTTTTCTGGAGTACCGAAAGCAAGCATAACATCATTATGAACATAAAGTCCCAAGGTATGGAAACCTAATAATAAACTAACCCAACTAAGATGAGATATTATAGCTTCCTTATGCTCCAACATTCTCGCCAATACATTATCCTTATTCTGTTCCGGATTATAATCCCTAATGAGGAATATAGCTCCATGAGCAAAGGCTCCTGTCATAATGAACCCAGCAATATATTGATGATGAGTATATAATGCAGCTTGGGTGGTGAAGTCTTGTGCTATGAATGCATAAGCGGGTAAAGAATACATGTGTTGAGCTACCAAGGAAGTGATAACCCCCAAAGAAGCTAAAGCAAGACCCAATTGAAAATGAAGAGAATTATTGATTGTGTTATAAAGACCCTTATGTCCGCGTCCTAATAGGCCTCTTGGAGGAACATGTGCCTCCAAAATATCTTCCATACTGTGACCAATCCCAAAGTTGGTTCTATACATATGACCAGCAATTGAAAAAACAAATGCAATAGCTAAATGATGATGAGCGATATCAGTCAGCCATAAACTTTGAGTTTGTGGATGAAATCCTCCGAGAAGAGTTAGAATAGCAGTTCCTGCCCCTCGGTAGGTACCAAATAAGTGACTACTGGAATCAGGATCTTGAGCATAAAGATTCCACTGACCTGTGAAAAGCGGTTCTAAACCTTGGGGATGCGGTAATACATTCAAAAAATTATCCCATCTGACGTGCTCTCCCCTTGATTCAGGAATAGCGACATGAACTAAATGCCCTGTCCAAGCTAGAGAACTGACTCCGAAGAGTCCTGACAAATGATGATTTAGACGGGATTCGGCATTTTTGAACCATGAAACACTTGGTCTCCATTTAGGTTGTAGATGTAACCTACCCGCTATTAAAAAGATGGCAGAAAGAAATAGCAAGAAAATAGCTCCAGTATAAAGATCTTCGTTAGTGCGTAAGCCGATTGTATACCACCACTGATAAACACCAGAATAAGCAATATTGACCGGACCGGGAGCACCTCCTCGGGTAAAGGCTTCTATAGCTGGTTGACCAAAATGAGGATCCCAAATTGCATGAGCAATGGGTCTTACATGTAAGGGATCGCGTACCCATGCTTCAAAATTGCCTTGCCAAGCCACATGGAACAAATTACCAGAGGTCCACAGAAATATTATTGCCAACTGACCAAAGTGGGAAGCAAAAATTTTATGATAAAGGCGTTCTTCGGTAATATTATCATGACTCTCGAAGTCATGTGCGGTCGCAATACCGAACCAAATACGACGAGTAGTGGGGTCCTGGGCCAAGCCTTGGCTGAACTTTGGAAATCTTGATGCCATAATGCTTTTCAAATCCTCCTAACCATTATCCTACTGCAATAATTCTTGCCAGGAAGAACGCCCATGTTGTGACGATTCCACCCAGAAGGTAATGAGCTACTCCTACAGCACGTCCTTGTACAATACTCAAGGCTCTGGGCTGGATAGCAGGAGCAACCTTCAATTTATTATGGGCCCAAACGATAGATTCAATGAGTTCTTGCCAATACCCACGGCCGCTGAATAAGAACATTAAACTAAAGGCCCAAACAAAATGAGCACCTAAAAATAAAAGACCATATGCAGATAATGAAGAACCATAAGATTGGATCACTTGAGAGGCTTGTGCCCATAGAAAGTCACGGAGCCACCCATTAATCGTAATGGAACTCTGTGCAAAGTTTCCTCCCGTGATATGAGTAACCACTCCCTGATCACTTATACTACCCCAAACATCGGACTGCATTTTCCAGCTGAAATGGAATATTACTACCGAAATTGCATTGTACATCCAGAATAAACCAAGGAAAACATGATCCCAGGCAGATACTTGACATGTTCCTCCTCTCCCAGGTCCATCACAAGGAAAGCGAAAACCAAGATTCGCTTTATCAGGTATTAAACGGGAGCTACGGGCAAATAGAACACCTTTAAGTAGGATTAAAACAGTCACATGGATAGTAAATGCATGAATGTGATGTACCAAAAAATCCGCGGTTCCTAATGGAATTGGTAACAAAGCCACTTTGGAACCTACTGTCACCAAATCACCACCTCCCCAGGTTAAGCTGGTACTCGCTGCTGCACCAGGAGCTGTTGAACCAGGTGCTGAAGCATGAGTGTTTTGTATCCATTGAGCGAAAATAGGTTGTAATTGTATAGCAGTATCTGAGAACATATCTTGAGGACGTCCTGGAGCGCTCATAGTATCATTATGAATATACAGACCAAAACTATGAAAGCCTAAGAATATACATACCCAGTTGAGGTGTGATATAATTGCATCACGATGTCTAAGAACGCGATCTAATAAATTGTTGTATTGAGTAGTTGGGTCATAGTCTCTTACCATAAAAATCGCTGCATGCGCAGCAGCGCCAACTATGATAAACCCACCAATCCACATATGATGTGTGAACAGAGAGAGTTGGGTACCATAGTCAATAGCTAGGTATGGATAGGGGGGCATCGCATACATGTGGTGAGCTACGACAATAGTTAAAGATCCTAACATAGCTAGGTTAATAGCTAATTGAGCATGCCATGAAGTAGTTAAGATCTCATAAAGACCTTTATGGCCCTCCCCCGTAAATGGACCTTTATGAGCTTCTAAAATTGTCTTGATGTTATGGCCAATGATCCAATTGGTCTTATACATATGACCGGCTATCAGGAAAAGAATTGCAATAGCCAAATGATGATGCGCAGTATCGGTCAACCACAGACCCCCCGTGACTGGATTTAATCCTCCACGAAAAGTCAAAAAGTCTGAATATTCCGACCAATTCAGGGTGAAAAATGGGGTCAATCCCTTAGCAAAACTGGGATAAAGTTGAGCCAAAAGATCGCGATTCAAAATAAATTCATGAGGAAGTGGTATCTCTTTAGGATCCACTCCAGCGTCTAGAAGTTGGTTAATGGGTAAGGAGACGTGTATTTGGTGTCCTGCCCAAGATAGAGACCCAAGTCCTAGTAACCCTGCTAAATGATGGTTCAACATGGATTGTACATCCTGGAACCAAGCCAATTTTGGGGCAGCTTTGTGATAATGAAACCAACCAGCAAAAAGCATTAACGCTGCAAAGATCAATGCACCAATTGCAGTGCAGTAAAGTTGTAATTCACTGGTTATTCCAGATGCTCGCCAAATCTGGAAGAACCCAGAGGTTATTTGTATCCCTCGAAAACCTCCACCTACATCCCCATTCAATATTTCTTGACCTACTATTGGCCAAACTACTTGAGCACTGGGTTTGATGTGAGTTGGATCAGCCAGCCATGCTTCATAATTGGAGAAACGAGCGCCATGATAGTACATCCCACTTAGCCAAATAAAGATGATCGCTAGTTGACCAAAATGAGCGCTAAATACTTTGCGAGAAATATCTTCCAAATCATCAGTATGACTATCAAAATCGTGAGCATCAGCATGTAAGTTCCAAATCCAAGTGGTAGTCTCAGGGCCTTTAGCTAGCGTCTTTGAGAAATGACCAGGTTTGGCCCATTTCTCAAAAGAGGTTTTGACAGGATCCCTCTCCACTACGACCTTTACTTCTGGTTGTTCTGGTGAACGAATGATCATTGAATTCTCCCCTTTCCGGATGGGACATAAATAAGAAGAAACCTGCCAATAGGAATTAGTTAACTTCCGAGAGATATATCTCAACTCGTTTCTCCCCTTATTTTCTAGTGTATGACTGGAGCTACTATGATACGGGAGTCGATCTGAGGCAGGTGTTCAGTTTTATTATGACATATTTTTAAGGTGCTTAAGGGACTGTGGGCTATTATGACCCAAAAAAAGACTTTTTGTGTAATTTCAAAAGCATTTACCGGTTATTTTTACAATGGTTCTAGATGGATAAATATATATCCATAATATCCATATATATATATTTATCCACCTATTAATACTCCTCCGTATGTTCCATATCAAAGACCATCCATCCATTATAAATCTTTATTAATGGATCATTAATGAAAGACATCTCCGGATGGATTTTACCCCTATTAAGAAGATCCATTAACAATCCAGAACCAGAAAAGGTATTATTTATTATATTGTCAATATATTCCTATGAGATGCCGACGGAATTGAATCTAATTTTGGGGAATATTCTGGAATAATTCCATTTATTTCGAGAAAATAAGATATTAATTCAAACGATTTCCCGATAATAGAAATTATCATTCTCCAAAGCGTCCTGTAATCTTTAACCAATTTTGTGCTTCGATGTAATTGCCTGGAGCAAGTGCTATAGCTTGTTCCCAATACTCAGCAGCCTGATCGAACCAAGCCTCCGCAGTTTCAGGATCTCCCTGTCGAATGGCCTGTTCTCCTCGGTCGGGATAGGTCCACTTGGAAAAGTTTTCTTCCCTCAGAACCGTACTTGAGAGTTTCCTACCTCATACGGCTCAATCAACTATTCTTTAGTCCTCTACCCAAATTTCCAAAATATTCTTGGATTGGAGATTATTCATTGGGAGTTCAGATTAACCAAAGGACCAAAAAAAGTAAATGACATGAGTTTCTGATTTCACTTCCAATCAATTAAATGATCAGGTTCTATCTTTTCTCCTACCCTCAAAAAGATGAAGTATAGGAAGAGATATACTTCAGATTGATCGTCCAAATAAAAGTCTTTTTGCAAGGTAACTATCTCAGTTCCATATAGAATTTTTGAAGAGTACTTTCCGTCTGGAGTACTTCACATCTTTAGGATCTGATGCTACACCACTGCTCAATAGCTTAGTAGATCGACTCTATTACATAAGTTGATTCCTGATTCTTGTCAATGAGCAGATTTGATCGTATCAGCCCGAACCTTCTTTCAATAATTGATCTTTATGGTGCTTCCATCATCAATTTAATTTTTTATCCATGGAATACTTAGGCTCTATCTATCTATTCATATTCGGGCTCCTATGAGAGATGTTTTTTTTTGCTACAGCTTATAAAAACCGTTACTTGGGACGGTGCATATGTAGAAAGCCTTTTCTTTTGTTCTTACCCGTAGTAGTTATTAACTAAGTTATTCTATGGTACAGATAGCCGCACGTAATGACAGATCAAGGCCGTATTATTAAGAGCTTGTGGTAAGGATGGGTTCCGTTCTAATGCTTGAAAATAATATTCCAAAGCCTTCGTATGTTCCCCATTACTTGTATGGACAAGACCTATATTATATAGTATATAACTTCGATCATAAGGGTCAGTTTCCAGTCGCATAGCTTCATAATAATTTTGTAAAGCTTCCGCATATTCCCCTTCCGATTGAGCTGACATCCGTTACGGTCGTTCATTCCATTGAAATGATCTCCGCTTCAAAACCGTACATGAGATTCCCACCTCATACGGCTCCTCCTTTCTTTACAGTACGTAATACGGGGAGTAATCCGTGGAATTGAAAAAAGAAAAAAGATTCTGACCCAATATTATGAATTAACAGGGGCTAGTGTATTTCCAATGAATCTCTAGCCATCCTTCTTGCAAAGATTCTTTTCCGAACACCAAGGATCTTAGTACTAGGAATGGAACCTCTAACAATTTCTTTGTTCTTAACGCCCTGTATTCTCCGGGGATTAATCACTTCAACAATCTCCGATGGTTCCATGATAGGGGTATCCGAAGTACAAACGAGATGGATGTTTGTTGTCCCAACCATTCTCACTACCCTTCGGAAAAGGGTAATGCATATGGGCTATAACGAAGCTTTTGTGTTGTTGATTTCCATACGTAGTGCTTTCTCCCCCCATGCGCGCCTATCAGATAGGTTAAACTATACAAGCAAGGCCTATTGCATAGGTGTAACCTTTCGCTCGGTACTAAAATCCTCAGGAGATGAGAGCATCTAAGGCTGCATTGACCGGGGATACACGACAGAAGGAATTGTTCTATCTCCAGAACTCACCTTCACTGAGCGTAAGTTTTATTTTACCCAATTTTTATTCCCGAATACCTTTTCTTTCCCAAAAAAATAAGAACGGAAAAAATATCAAATCACACCATCTCTGTAATAGGTAAATGCTTCTTTTTCCCCCGGAGCCATCGGGATTATTCGCAATAAGATATCCGCTACAATTGTGAAGGTCTTATCAATAAAATTGTCATTTCTCTGAGATCTAGGCATAGTCAATTACAGATTTTATAATTTCCTTCATTCCCTTACGCAAATGATTCCATGAACGAAATTTTTTCTGGTGCACAATACCATAAAATTTATTTCCTTACAATCGTAAATATGTTCTCATTCTATCTATTCCAATTGATTTTTCAAAATGGGAATAGATAGGGAATATTTTCAATAATTGTTCATTAGTAATATTGATGAATAATAATGGAAAAAAAAAGATTCGTATTAAAAGAATACTAGATTCGGTAAACTCGAGAAGTCCAGTTCGATCATGATCCGAACAAAGAAAGAGTTAAACGATCGAGCATTGCATAATGAGAATGAAATGCCCACCTAGCAATTGTGTGCACATATCCATATAGATAAAGGAATATCGGGAAAAATATGGTCATCATGCATGACACAGGATCATTGCAAAAGAATTAGTTCTCATACAATTGATAACACGATCACTACAGATCCATATATGATCATCATATGGAATGGATCAATTAATCTGTCTAAAATTATTGATTAGGCAATCCGAATAAGATCGTCAAATCAACAGGGATGATTGAGGATTTCCTAAAATAGGAGGAAGTTTGATAAAATGTCCTTTTGTCTTTCCGGGGGAGATTGAATAATTACCTTATTTATTATCTATTTTTTTCCAAAAGATGGAACTGTTCGTACCCGAACAAAAAGACTTTGTAAGGAAGTTGCTATTTACTAATTTTGTTAATGAAAACCGATAGATCTCATAGGAAAGATGGCCGAGCGGTTCAAGGCGTAGCATTGGAACTGCTATGTAGGCTTCTGCTTACCGAGGGTTCGAATCCCTCTCTTTCCGTATCTTCGCCTTACTATTTTCTTCTCATCCATTGTTTTTCCAATCTATTGAATCCCAATAGGACGATCTCCTAATTCCGGGATCAATCTCCTTCTATTTGTGATATAGAAAATAGAATGAACATTGGTTCGTGGTATGGGAAAGGTAAAGACCATTTTAAGAAGCAATAAAAGTATCGTGGATAACAAGATTCTAATGTAACGTACGGAAGGATTATAAAATGTCCCCTTTGGGGAGGGGAAAAAGAAGGGAGAAGAACATAATTTCCAGATGTCCAGCAACCCAACCCCTCCTTTTCATTTCATTCTTGATTCAAGCTTGACGGGAATAATACTCTACGACCAGCAATTCATTAATCTTCAAACTGATCCATTTACTATCTATTATTTGATTGATGAATCCTTTATATTGTAACGAATTAAAAGTCAAATGATTTGGCAATTTATCCCTCTGTAACAGATCTATATTCTTCCTAATAATAGTCCTCAATCTTTGTTGATCTCTTATAGTAATCTCATCTTGAGGTTTGCAAGGGTAACTTGGTATATCTACCATATGGTCATTGACCCGGATATGTCCATGATTAACTAATTGTCTAGCTCCGGGAATGGTGGGAGCCATACCCAATCGAAAAATAATATTATCCGAACGCATTTCAAGTAATTGCAATAGGACCTGGCCCGTTGATCCCTTGGCTCTTCTAGCAATACGAACATATTTCAGTAATTGTCGCTCCGTTAGTCCGTAATGAAAACGCAATTTCTGTTTTTCTTCTAGCCGGATACGATATTGAGAGATTTTCCTGGAAGAAGACCGGTTTATAGAATCATTTCTGTATTTGGGTCTTTTACTAGTTAGCCCTGGTAAAGTTTTCAGACGACGTATTATTTTTAAACGAGGTCCCCGATAACGGGACATAGAAACTCCTTATTCAATTAACAATTAGTGCTGGAAAGAAGAAAGGATAGTATAACCCGTACGAGTACTGGAATTATTTTATATAGAGAATGAAGATCTTTCTCCAAAGATCCTAATAGTTCCAATCATTCATCCCGTTCCTAGTTGGGAGTAAGTGATCACGGCATAACGGACCCGACGAACAATCGGAAGAGTATTCTCCATTCCATCGTGATCCTCCCAAAACTTTGTGGATTATGGGAATGAGAGGAACGGAAAAGAGCCAGCTATCGGGATCGAACCGATGACCATCGCATTACAAGTGCGATGCTCTAACCTCTGAGCTAAGCAGGCTCAATGGAATATAACTCCTCATTTCATTGGCGTGAGATCTATAGATTCTTTTGGAATCCTAACAATTATAGCGCGAATCAGATTCAATGACGCAATCCAGATTAAAATTACAACGGAACATCGTCTGAATGTAGATTCCTTCAAGGGAAAGAAAAGGGAAGTAAGGGTCAATTGATATCGATCGTTTTACTCACTATTCCAAATCGACTAGGGGAGGATAATAACATTGCATTGAAAATGCAGAAATAATATAATGATTCCCAGTCATATTCGATTGGGGTAGAGATAGAGATGGCGAGAGAAGAGGAGTAGGGGATGATATTTCTCTCATCCAATATTGAGCAAATATCCAATGAATAACGCTGATGAAGATTACATAATAGGATTAGATCAAGGTATGATCTCGTTCTCTGATAAGGGGATATGGCGGAATTGGTAGACGCTACGGACTTGATCGAATTGAGCCTTGGTATGGAAACCTACCAAGTGATAGCTTCCAAATCCAGGGAACCCTGGGATATATTGAATGGGTAATCCTGAGCCAAATCCGGTTCATGGAGACAATGGTTTCTTCTCCTAGGATAGGAAGGGGATAGGTGCAGAGACTCAATGGAAGCTATTCTAACGAATGAATCTCATTTGGTCCAATACTGTATTTATAGAACGCTCTATTTACACCTCGAAAGTGGGAATGTTATATAACACAAAACTCGCGATCAGAACTTGAATCCTTCCAAGCATTTTCTTCGTAAGATAGATGCCAGATTCGAGTTGAAGTAATGATTTTACATTAAGTAATCCAATTATGAACTTATCTACTCTAGATAGAGAGTTGAATCAGTTTTTGGAATTAATGGTTGGACGAGGATAAAGATAGAGTCCAATTCTACGTGTCAATGTCAACAACAATGCAAATTGCAGTAGGAGGAAAATCCGTTGGCTTTATAGACCGTGAGGGTTCAAATCCCTCTATCCCCACCCAGGTTCGTTCCCGAACGACTGATCTATTTTCTCCAATTCCGTTAGTTCGAATCCATTCTCACTTCTCGATTCTTTTACCTCACTATTTTATTTATTCATGAAGAGAAGAAATTAGAACATGAATCTTTCCATCCATCTTATGAAAAGTTGGGTTGATCAGTTGATCATATGATAAAATCATTTTGTGATATATGATCCACATAGATGATATCATTTGGAAATTATTCGATCGCAGTCAATTTTTTATCATATTAGTGGCTTCCAGATCGAAAATAATAAAGATTATTCTAAAAACTAGGAAAAATCCTTTTTTTCCTTATTTTTAGTTGACACAAGTTCAAACCTTGTACCAGGATGATCCACAGGGAAGAGCCGGGATAGCTCAGTTGGTAGAGCAGAGGACTGAAAATCCTCGTGCCACCAGTTCAAATCTGGTTCCTGGCAAGATGTCAATATCCATGTATCCATATCTATCTATTCTAGCTAGATGGATATGGGTACATGGATATTGACAGATACGTATCTATATGTACATACGGAGATACCCCGATCAAAATAGATAGATGAATCCATCTATTCTGTTCTCTCCCTCTTCTTTGCTCATATTGTCCCTCCCTGTCCGTTCCAATTGAATCCCGATACTCCTTACATATAAAAAAGTAGGATCGAGAACTCAGAGGGCAATATTTTACGGTGGAAATAGAATCTATTATAAGCTCTAGTATAAAATCAATCGAATCCTCCTTTTGGTTCTCGTACATCGTGTGCGCGTGATTGGCGCATTTCTGATGTGTCAATAAAATATTTGTATTCGTTAATCCATCTCTCTTCCATATCCGGGAATATGGAAGAATTGAATGGATAAGAATTCGGCTCCGATACTAGTTGGAATCTATTCATCCCGTCCGAACCGAAATGGAATGTATTATCCAAACGATAGATCTATAATTGCAGGGTTGAAGTAGATCCAAACGTTTCAGAGGGTATCTCGAAAGTAGAATCGAATTGAGGTTCAGAATATTGATGTAATAACTTTTGATCATAGTTCCCAATATGAATACTGGATCCAACATGATGAAACCTATTATTTATAGTGAAATATTTTCTTCTTTCCTTGTTGGAGCTCGGTCCTCATATATCCATCGAGCTTTCTTTTCTTTCACGAAGTGTCGTTATAGCATCTATAATAGCCTCTGGTTCAGGTGGGCAACCCGGCGAATAGACATCCACAGAAATTAACTTATCTACTCCGCGAACGGTACTATAAGAATCTGTACCAAACATTCCTCTGTAATAGTACATGCTCCCATGGCAACTACATATACATATTTTGGTTCGGACATTTGTTCGTATAATCAATCTCACTACAGAAGGAGCCTTTTTCATGGTCACAGTCCCCGCTGTTACAATGAGGTCAGCTCGTCCAGGACCAGATCTTGGTACCGAACCGTAACGATCGGAGTCGAATTGCGAACCTATTAATGAAGCGAATTCGATGGAACCACAACTAGTACCGTAAAGGAGCGGCCATAAACTGGAGAGTCTGGCCCAATTCGTTCGACAGATCGTTTGGGGTAGTTGAAATACCTGGATTCAAAATTGTTTGATCGAGTAAAGGTAACTCTATAGGACAATTATTGGCTTTATGTTATTTTCTACTTCCCTCCCCCCCCCCCCCGAATACTCGGAAACTGAGGACTATTCCAATGCTCCTTTTTGCCACGCATGAACTGAACAACGATGAAAATAAGCACGAGAATTGAAGATCCTATAAATGTGGATATACCCTGTATACTAGAACTCATAGCCCATAAATAAAGGGAGACTGTTCCAACATTAGGAACAACAAGAACTGGAGCGAACATATAATGATCCTAGATCGGATCCAAGTATCTTCCATTGGTTCGATACCTGATTCGTAACTAGTAGTCCGGTTCTTGACCAGTAGGGGCCAAAGCTCCGGAAATCAAGGATGCAAGAATAGGTAAGAATGAGGCTAGATATTAATGAAAATATCCAGCCAGAAAGTATTCTATTTGGGAAATAGGAACAGGAATATACTCCTTTTAAATAGATTCAATTCTTACCCTTTTCCGTCAAGTTCTTCATCATTCTCCCACCCACCACGGGTGGAAGACCAAAGGACCGAACAATCAATACAATCAATTATAATTGATTCACATATTCTTGTTCGTTTCGACCATGGCTTATTACAAAGTTAATTCAATGAAATGTTACTGGAATGTCTATTGATAATACTTTACATTAATAAAGTATGAGAGAAAGAATGTGATTGGGTCCCGAACTACCCAATTTAAGATCTGAGTCTATACTCATATTATAGAATGAATATGTTGATGATCTTTATCCAGCATCCATGGCTGAATGGTTAAAGCGCCCAACTCATAATTGGCGAACTCGCGGGTTCAATTCCTGCTGGATGCAGGGGAACTGCACATATTCATTCTTTATGGAATGGGAAAAAGTAGGAGGGATAACAACAAACATTTGAAGAATACCAAACCTTTCATTTTATTGAAAGGCTTGGTACTGTTCAGTTAAGCAATACACGATAACAATCCATCAGAGTATTATCCGCCTATTGAAATAGATTCAACAGCAGCTAGATCCAGAGGAAAGTTGTGAGCATTACGTTCGTGCATAACTTCCATACCTAACCTATGATATATCTGTATAATTCAATTTGTTTATGATTCGATATAATAATAACTACAGGCATTACGGGAAAAAAGGTAAAAGGAAGAAAAAATAGAAAAACGAGAGGAGGGATAAAAATTTATGGATGAAGTGAAATATCCAGTACTTACGGAGAAAAGTATTCGTCTATTAGAAAGGAATCAATATACTTTTAACGTCGATTCGCAATCGAACAAAACAAAGATTAAAAATTGGATTGAGCATTTCTTCAATGTGAAAGTGATAGCTATGAACAGTTATCGCCTCCCTGAAAAAGGAGGAAAGAGAGGGTCAATGATAGGACATCCAATACGTTGTAAACGTATGATTATTACACTTAAACCCGGTGATTCTATTCCACTCTTTTCAGAACAATAAGAATTCAAAATTGAAACTAAATGGCCATCCGTTCATATAGAATTTTAACTCCAGACACACGCAATAGATCTGTATCAGGTTTCGATGGAAGAGTGCAGTTTGATCCGCAGAAAAAATTGACCTCTGGACAGCATCATTGTGGGAAAGGTCGTAATGGAAGAGGAATTATTACCGTAAGACACAGGGGAGGGGGTCACAAGCGTCTGTATCGTCAAATTGATTTTCGACGGAATAAGGAAAACATATCGGGAAAAATTGTGACCATAGAATACGACCCTAATCGAAGTGCATACATTTGCAAGGTGCACTACAAGAATGGCGATAAGATGTATATTCTGCATCCCAGAGGGGTCATGATTGGAGATACTATTCTTTCTGGTCCAAAAGCTCCTATATCAATAGGAAATGCCTTACCTCTGAGTGCGGTTTGAATTATTAATTCACGTGATCGGAAGCAACCGATTGGGTTTACAGCAAAACCTATAAATCTATCACTGATCCAACTAGGACACTTTTACGGGACGAACCCCAAAGGGAAACTGAGGATAAATGACAGCAGGTGATTGGATCCAAAAATTGTTCGTATCAGATCATTGGTTTCGAAGATATGATAATATGGAGAGGACCAGATTGTTTGTCCGAAGCATGAACAAAATGGGATAGAGGCACCCTCGAAAAAGACAAGTTACTCACATTTGATCTGATGGTCAGAGGCAGATTCGGAGCTGGACAGTGGTAATAATTCCCAAAAGGAAAAGATGGGGAGAGGAAAAAAAGTAGAAAGAGAGAGAAGATAAAAAGATGTTGAATATGCCTCCTACGTTATCCATAACATACGAAAGTATTAGCGTAATTTGATAAAGTCATTCATTCTGAATGCTACATAAAGAATACAAGCCAGATGATGGAATAGAGAGACCTAGGATGTAGAGAATCGGGACATAGAGAATACAATAAATAGAGGCCCTTTCTAATCTCGATTCTATTTAATCAATATATGTGAATGAATATCATCTCATATACATCCAGAAAGCTGTATGCCCTGAGAGAGGCTTGTACAGTTTGGGAAGGGATTTTTATTCATCGGAATAAGAATCTACTTCAACCAATATGCCCTTAGGCACGGCTATACATAACATAGAAATAACACTTGGAAAGGGTGGACAATTAGCTAGAGCGGCAGGTGCTGTAGCAGAACTGATCGCAAAAGAAGATCGATCGGCCACATTAAGATTACCTTCTGGAGAAGTTCGTTTAATATCTGAGAACTGCTCAGCAACAATTGGACAAGTGGGTAATATCACTGCAAACAATAGAAGTTTCGGTAAAGCTGGAGCTAAACGTTGGTTAGGTAAGCGTTCTGAGGTAAGAGGAGTAGCTATGAACCCTGTAGATCATCCTCATGGAGGTGGGGAAGGAAGAACCCCAATTGGCAGGAAAAAACCCGTGACCCCCTGGGGCTATAGTGCGCTTGGAAAGAAAAGTCGGAAGAGGAATAGATACAGTGATGCTTCAATCCTTCGTCGACGTGAGTAAGAATGGTTGGATATCCATAAAAAAAAAAAAAAGGAAAGAAAGGTAATTGATCATGGCACGTTCACTGAAAAAAAATCCTTTTGTGGCTAATCATTCATTGAGGAAAATTCAAAATCTAAACATAAAGGAAGAAAAGAAGATAATAGTGACTTGGTCCCGGGCCTCTGTCATTGTACCCGCAATGATCGGTCATACAATTGCTGTTCATAATGGGAGGGAACATTTACCCATTTATGTAACAGATCGTATGGTAGACCACAAATTGGGGGAATTTGCACCTACTCTACTTTTTCAGGGACATGCGAGAAACGATAAGAAATCTCGTCGTTAATTGAGAGATACTTGTTTGTCATTCATTGGGGAGGATGGAGTCAATGGGAAATAATAGTCCAGGTCCGGAGATACGAGCTTTGGCGAGAAATATACGTATGTCTGCTCATAAAGCACGTAGAGTAATTAATCAAATTCGTGGTCGTTCATATGGACAAGCACTTATGATACTGGAACTGATGCCTTATGGGGCCTGTTATCCGATATCACAATTAATTCATTCTGCGGCGGCGAATGCAAATCACAATATGGGTTTGAACAAAGCCAATTTACTCGTTGGTAGAGTCGAAGTGAATGAAGGTGCTGTTTTAAAAAGGGTTCAACCTAGAGCTCAGGGACGTGGTTATCCAATACAGAAACCCACTTGTCATATAACTATTGTATCGGAGGAAATCTCCAGATCGAATGATCCGATTATGTCAATAGACTCCCGAAAAAGAGGATATGTATGGCACAAAAAATAAATCCACTTGGTTTTAGACTTGGTGTAACCCAAAATGATCGTTCCCATTGGTTCGCACAACAAAGGAATTATTCCAAAGATCTCCGAGAAGATCAAAAAATACGTACTTGCATTGAAAACTATGTACGAACACATATAAAGAGCTCCTCGAATTATGGAGGAATTGCACGTGTAGAGATTCGCAGAAAGATCGATTTGATTCAGATCAAAATCTATATTGGATTTCCCAACTTGTTGTTAATAGAAGGTAGGGGTCAAGGAATTGAAAAATTAAGAAACGATGTACTAAATATGCTCAATTCTGTGGACCGAAAACTTCACATTGCTATAGAAAAAGTTGCAAAACCATATAGAAAACCTAATATTCTTGCGGAGTATATTGCTCTACAACTAGAGAATAGAGTTCCATTCAGAAAAACAATGAAGAAAGCTATTGAACTGGCTGAACGGGAAGATGTAGAAGGTATTCAGATCCAAATTGCAGGACGTCTCGACGGAAAGGAAATTGCCCGGGTCGAATGGGACAGGGGAGGTAGGGTTCCCCTACAGACAATTCGGGCTAGGATTGATTATTGTTATTATCCGGTTCAAACCATCTATGGAGTTTTAGGGATAAAAATTTGGATCTTAGAGGATTAGGAATAATTGGTCTTTTTCCCAATCTGCCCGATCATGGATCATCAATTTTATCAGATCAAATAGAAATTAGATTTACCATTTCGGAACCGTGCTATGCTTAGTGTGCGACTCGTTGGAATCGAGCTTTTCATTCTTTTCCGGAGTTATGGAGAACTCGAAATAAGAACGGATTGGTCTCTGGTATAAATAAACTAGAGACTAACTCATTGCTTCATATTGCCAAGATCCAATAACTATGGGTAGATACTATCACCTCAAAAATACTTTCTTCCACGATAGAAAAAATGATATTTTTATCTCTCGTGAAGCGATAAAGGTGTTTGGTAATGCGGAAAAAGAAAAAAAAAAAGAAGGAGAAATGAAATCTTCTCCCAATATTGTATGGTTCATTAATTACCCTCCGAAAAGCAGTGTGATAAAGCATAAGAATCATCCTGATTCATTCAAGCAAGATTGAAGGGATTCAGTTTATGAAGGAGAAAGAGCTTCGGGTCGATGGAAACTAAGGAAATTGATTCCGTAACAGATGAAAATAAAGCTCCATTGCGGAGGGAAGACCTGGGCATTTAGATAGAAGCTATGGAACGATGGAACCTATGACTGCATAAGATCATATAGGAATCTTAATCATTCATTGGATAGGATGGCGAAATAAACCGAAAACGAATTAATCTCATTGGAGTCTATAAGTAAGTCGACCCCATGGAGCAAATACCGGAAGAGTTAATATTCGCCTGTGACATTATTTATTAAGATTATTGGATGGAAATAAAAGAGTTATTCGTCCTGTAAATTAGATTCTATATACGATATGCGTAATGCGTAGATATAGACTCATTTATATATAAATAGAAACTACAGTCCAATTTGACATAGATTATTCACGAGGAGCCGGATGAGAAGAAACTTTCATGTCCGGTTCTGGATTAGAGATGGGATCAAAATACTATAAACCATCGACTATAACCCAAAAAGAACAAAATTTCGTAAACAACATAGGGGAAGAATGAAAGGAGTATCTTATCGCGGCAATCGCATTTGTTTTGGTAGATTCGCTCTTCAAGCACTTGAACCTGCTTGGATCACATCTGGGCAGATAGAAGCCGGACGAAGAACGATTACTCGTTATGCCCGTCGTGGCGGAAAAATATGGGTACGTATATTTCCCGACAAACCTATTACAATGAGACCTGCAGAAACACGTATGGGTTCCGGGAAAGGATCTCCCGAATATTGGGTATCTGTCGTCAGACCAGGTCGAATACTTTATGAAATGGGCGGAATATCCGAAACCGTCGCTAGAGCAGCTGCTAGAATAGCTGCATACAAAATGCCTATACGTACTCAATTTGTTACTACTTAACCCATACAGAATAAAAGAGCTATTTCTGGTGGAAGAATATTACTAGTTCGTAAGAACTCTTTCTTTTCTTTCTTTTAATGTTATCTGCCGAGGTAACAAATCTTTTGGAGGAAAAATGATTCAGTCTCAAACTTATTTGAATATAGCGGATAACAGTGGAGCCCGAAAAATAATGTGTATTCGAGTTCTAGGAGCAAGTAATCGTAAATGCGCTCATATAGGTGATGTTATCATTGCTATAATTAAAGAAGCAGTACCTAACATGCCCCTGGAAAAATCGGAAGTGGTTAGAGCCGTAGTTATACGCACCTGTAAAGAACTTGAACGTGACAATGGAATGATGATACGATCTGATGACAATGCAGCAGTTGTCATTGATCAGGAAGGAAATCCAAAAGGAACTCGAGTTTTTGGTCCGGTTGCTCAGGAATTGAGACAATTGAATTTCACGAAAATAGTTTCATTGGCTCCCGAAGTCTTATAAGTACTGATAGATCTTGTAGAAATCTTCTACTTACTGATAGTTCATCAAATGGTACATGGATCAATTCATTGCACCTCAGGCATATTCCTCGAAGAAGATCGAACATGCCTTTTATATCGAGACCAGGAATTCCTAAGAATTCGTTCGTCATGGGTAACGATACTATTGCCAATCTAATTACTTCTATAAGAAATGCCGACATGGCAGAAAAAGGAACAGTTCGAGTAACAGCTACTAATATAACCAGGAACATTGGAAGGATCCTTTTACGAGAAGGTTTTATAGAAGATGTTAGGGAACATCAGGAAGGCCAAAAATCTTTTTTTATATCGACTTCAAAATATCGGAGAAGGAAGAAAAGGACATATATAACCACGTCAAAGCGTACCAGCAAACCTGGTTTAAGAATTTATTCCAATTATCGAGAAATTCCAAAAGTTCTAGGTGGAATGGGGATCGTAATTCTTTCTACTTCCCAAGGAATTTTGACGGATCGAGAAGCTCGACAGAAAAAAATTGGAGGAGAAATATTATGTTATGTATGGTAATTAATCTCAATTTTGTCCAAAAATATTGATTCTGTAAGATATCCCCATGGTATTCAAATCGGAGCAAGTTTGGTTCGAGACACCATTCATATTAATCCAAGCACGTTAGTCAATTTTTTTTATCAAAAGAGGAGGAGATTCGATGAACAAACAGAATTTGATCCATGCGGAAGGTTTGGTTACTGAATCACTCCCCAACGGTATGTTTCGAGTTCTGACAGATAATGGATGTCAGATTCTGACTCATATTTCAGGTAGGATTCGACGTAATTCCGTACGAATACTACCAGGAGATAGGGTCAAGGTTGAATTAAGTGCTTATGATTTAACCAAAGGACGTATAATATATAGACTTAGCAACAAATCTTCAAACGATTGAATCACCTTTTGAACATCTGATAGGGATCGAGAATCATAGATTCAATGGACTTTCTCAGGGAACAAAATGTAATATGAGCAAATTGGAGGGTCACAAATATGAAAATTCGTGCTTCTATTCGTAGAATTTGTGGAAAATGTCGACCAATTCGTAGACGGAAACGAGTTATGATAATTTGTTCCAATCCGAGACATAAGCAAAAACAGGGGTAATTCTCTTCTATATCAATGAACGGATCTAGCGGTAAAATAGATTTCGATATGCATTTTTTGAACTGAACTCATAATGATTAATATGTCAAAAACTACAAGAAGAATTGGTTCACGTAGGAATGAACATCGAGTACTCAAAGGAGTTATTCACGTTCAAGCAAGTTTTAACAATACCATTGTGACTGTTACAGATGTACGGGGACAAGTTTTATCTTGGTCTTCTGCCGGTGCCTGTGGATTCAAAGGCACAAGGAGAGGTACACCATTTGCTGCCCAGACTGCAGCAGAAAATGTTATTCGTACATTAATGGATCGGGGTATGGAACGAGTAGAAGTTATGATAAGTGGCCCTGGTCGGGGGAGAGATACAGCATTACGAACCATTCGTAGAAGTGGCATACTATTAAGTTTTGTACGTGACGTAACCCCTATGCCACATAATGGATGTAGACCTCCCAAAAAGAGACGTGTGTAAGAATTGAATGAATTTCAAGAGAAAGAAATGATTTAATGATCTAATCAAATAATCTTGGTATGATTCGAGATGAAATCTCAGTCTCTATTCAGACACTACGATGGAAGTGCATCGAATCCAGAGCATACAGTAAGCGTCTTCATTATGGCCGTTTTGCTCTATCCCCGCTCCGCAAGGGTCGAGCCGATACAATAGGCATCGCAATGCGAAGAGCTTTACTTGGAGAAGTAGAAGGAACATGTATCACACGTGTTAAATTGGAGAACATAAAACATGAATATTCCGCGATAATAGGTATTGAAGAATCAGTACATGACATTTTGATGAATCTAAAAGAAATTGTACTTAGAAGTGATTCGTACGGAATCCGAGAAGCTTCTATCTATATCGTTGGACCCAGAAATGTAACTGCTCAAGATATCATATTACCACCTTCTGTGAAAATAATTGATACTACACAACATATAGCTAGACTTACTAAATCAATTACTTCTGATATAAGATTACGAATTGAAAAAAATCGCGGATATATTATACATAGTCCAAATAATTATCAGGACGGAATTTTTCCTATAGATGCTGTTTTTATGCCTGTTCGCGATGCGAATTATAGTATTCATTCCTATGGGAGCGGAAATGAAATACGAGAAGTCCTTTTCCTGGAAATATGGACGAATGGGGGGTTAACTCCTAGAGAGGCACTTTATGAAGCTTCTCGAAATTTGATCGACTTATTGATTCCCTTCCTGCATGGAGAGGAACAGAACATCGATGGAATGAACAATAGAAAAGGGTCTAATATGCCTCCCTTCCCCCTTTCGCACGTATTGACTGATACGAGGGAAACGAAAGAAAAAATTGCATTTCAACATATTTTCATTGACCAATTAGAGTTACCCCCCAGAACCTATAACTGCCTCAGAAGAGCCAATATACATACATTATTGGACCTCTTAAATTACAGTCGAGAAGATCTGATGAGAATTGAACACTTCGGGAAGGAATCTGTCGAACAGGTATTGGAAGTTCTACAAAAACGTTTTGCAATTGATCCACCCAGGAATTAGTTTCGGGTTCATTAAATGGTTGGTTCCATTCCATCTCTTCATTCATTTCCTTTCCCCAAGTGTTTCTGGAGAGTCATGAGAATCATTTCATTTCAAATCTTTTACATATCTCTATTTCATGGAATATTTGAAATAAATCTCTGGCAAGATGGGTATATCTAGGGAGATATAATTTGTCTTAAAGCAACTACTCCCTAGATATATGAATAAAAATTTGAAATATTTTTGTATTCGACAGTTAGATCAAATTGGAAAAGACCTAAAGTTAAAGATTCATCAATAGGCAACGCTGCCCCAATACCTAACCAAAGGGCTACTGCAGTACCGATCAAGGATACTGTTGTAGCTACTGGACGACGAAATGGATTCTGAAATTGATTAACATTCTCTAGAAAAGGTACCGTCAATGATCCCGCGGGTACTGAGCCCATTAAAAGGACACCTAATAATTTGTTAGGTACTGTACGAAGTATTTGGAATACAGGGAAAAGATACCATTCGGGTAATATCTCCAAAGGAGTTGCAAATGGATTTGCTGGTTCACCAATCATTGATGGTTCTAGAACCGCTAAACCTATTGTACATGCAATAGTACCTAAAATTACTACTGGAAAAATATATAAAAGATCATTGGGCCAAGCGGGCTCTCCATAATAATTATGTCCCATACCTTTAGCTAATTTAGCCCTTAATACAGGATCATTCAAGTCAGGTTTCTTTGTTATTGGGATAAGTAGATCCCTATGGATCTATCCCCCGAAAGAACCGGACATGCCGATTTTGATCATCCGGCTCGAACAATAACTGGAGGGAGTATATATCACTTTTTTTCCCGTGATGGAAGACGGATTGGAAGAATAGGAACTAATAATGTCTATGATCATCCATCATTGGTAATTTTATTATTCCAGTTAAATGCTCATTACCCAAGTAAGCTCACAAATTCGATCATGATCGATATGCCTTTTGGACCATCTTAGTCCTTGTAATTTGTGTTTATCACCACGAATAGACCTCTAATAGACCTCAAAGGTTTTTTAGCATACAAGGTATTGACTTGTTATTGATCCGACCTCTCTCCTTCCTTAGATCCCTTCTTTAACTCCGATAGTTTTCCCATCGAAATGGATGCAAGGGAAATGGATGCATTTTCATACTATGAAAAGGATAAGTAAAGTCATATGGTCCAATTATTTATTATATGAAAATATTACCCCATTGACCGGATCTCACGGAGCCCTTCCTGATCCGGATTCGATCATAGAAAGAATTCTCTTGGAACGGAACAAATGGACCGATGCCTTTCTTTCCACCCAGGTGCTAAACTTCCTATTTCTGATAAGGAAATTGGGACAGAGACACATTTTACCAGAAATATTTATGTGGTAGATCGGAGAAAGTATCTGCATGGCCTAATCAATAGTTCAAGTCACACACTCCCATAATCCATCTTCTCCGTCTGAGAATCTACTCCAATTATTTGTTTGTATTGGATAAATAATACTCCAAAATCGAAAGGAGAAATCCGAGGACCCTATTCTCTATTTTCTATGGATATTCCCATTTTTGAATAAGAAATATTCCTGGCGATGATATATTACCGTTGTTACTCGGAACAAGAAATTATGAATAGTTATTTCCAATCTATCTTTCCTCTCTATAAAGGACCTGAAATACCCTGCTTACGGATCATTAGAAAGTGCATTGGCATAAATACAGCAGTAAGAAGGGGTAATATGAAAGTGTGTAAACTATAAAAACGAGTCAAGGTAGATTGACCCACGCTAACACTTCCGCGTAATAACTCTACCAAAGGAGATCCTATTACAGGAATAGCCTCGGGCACACCGGTCACAATTTTCACTGCCCAATAACCAATTTGATCCCAGGGCAAAGAATAACCAGTTACACCGAAAGATACGGTTAGCACACCTAAAATTACACCCGTGACCCAAGTTAATTCACGGGGTTTTTTGAATCCACCTGTGAGATAAACACGGAATACGTGCAGAATCATCATTAGAACCATCATACTTGCTGACCATCGATGGATTGATCGGATTAGCCAACCAAAGTTAACTTCGGTCATTAGGTATTGAACAGAGGCAAAAGCTTCTGTAACGGTCGGACGATAGTAAAAAGTCATAGCAGAACCAGTAGCTACTTGTACTAAAAAACAGGTAAGTGTGATCCCCCCTAGACAATAAAATATATTGACATGAGGAGGAACATATTTACTGGTAATATCATCCGCAATCGCCTGAATCTCGAGACGCTCTTCGAACCAATCGTATACTTTATTGAGATAGGTAAACTTCAATTCCCCCTCTGAAAACCGTACATGAGAATTTCCCTTCATACGGCTTAAACAAGAACACGCAAATGCTTTTGGACACAAATATCTAAATTGGAGAAAATATCGAGATACTTGATGGTTCGTTGCCTGACCGGCTGGGGAAATGAGGATGATTCAAAACAATCCAGCATTTCTATTAGAAAACTCTATCTATAGTGCCAAAATTGAAAATAGTGCCAAAATTTCAAGTCGGCTCATCCCTATGATAAATCACTATAGGCCCTTTGAACGATCTTTTACCCTATTCGTATGATATCAGTTCCCTAGAAAAGAACTAATATAGACGATTGATAGGAATTATCTTGTCGAGATCTCAATAGATGAATCAATCCAAACCTCAGATTTCAATTATACCCCGATGATTTTATCAAATCCCCAAAAGGTTCTTTGGGTAATAACCTTTTAATCTTCGCTCACTCGATGAAATATGCTAACTAAGAGAAATCAAATACTATATCATTCTTTTATCATAATAAGCATAATTATGAAAGGGGATAGATCCTTCGATTTATTATAGGAAATACCTCTTTCAATTTATTTATTGGAAGCCTGGTGACGAGGAAATGATAGGTACAAACCATAGTTCAAATCTTCCTGGAACATATCTATGATAGACCTCGTGCTCTAGAGATTCAATAATCTATCAATTAAATATCCAACGAGGTAGGACCATCTTGATGAAGATAACAGATCGGTCTTCTGTACTATAAATATGGATCGATTTCAACAAGTCGCACACCCATATTCCAAAAATCCTTAGAGAAAAGTAATTACACGATCAAACTATTGGAACAAGATAAGCTAAAAACTAAAAGCCCCTATTTGGTCTGAGTTTGGATCCCTCAGTTCTTCTTTTTTTTCTTCAAGAGCTCGCCGGGCGGATTTTGTAGTTCCTCTAGCCCCAACTAACCGGAATCCCATCCAATAAAACGGAAGAATTATAAATCTCCAAGATAATAGATAGGAATACTGCAAATAGAGCCATTGCAAAACCCATAAGAGGAGTAGTTCCCCATCCAGGAGCTACTTTACCATATTCCGAATTAAGCGGTCTTAAGGACGTTCCTACACCGGTTTCTCTTGGCTTTATTTTGGAAGTATTATCAACGGTCTGTGTAGCCATAGAAACTATTGTATTGGTTGAGATCTGTTAACTTTGTTATTATATCGTAAACATACCATGATATTGGATCACCTAATAATGGAAACTGCAACCTTAGTCGCCATCTCCATATCTTGTTTACTTGTGAGCTTTACTGGTTATGCCCTATACACCGCCTTTGGGCAACCCTCTGAACAACTTAGGGATCCTTTTGAGGATCACGAGGACTAATAGAGAGAATGACCTTCCCCTATGGGGAAGGTCATTCTCTCTTTGATGGGAGAAAAAGAATGAGGATTTGGAGAAGCAAAATTATTTTCCCCCTTTACCCGGAATTTTGGGTGGTTCTCGGAAGAAAATAGCGAAAAAGATTATCCCTAGGGTCGATACCAACAGGAATGTATAAACCAATGCTTCCATAGATTCGATCGTAATTTACAATTATGGAGATAGCTTTCGTACTAATATTGATTAGAGAAGAGATAAGAGCAATATCATACCACTTGTCTCTTAGTAGTTGGATCTCCCAGTTTTTGGAATGCTCCAAATTCTACTCGAGAATCCAAATCCGGGTCGATACCAGCAAAAACATCTCTGAATAGGGTTCTAGAGCCATGCCAAATGTGTCCAGAAAAGAAAAGGAGAGCAAATGTAGCATGTCCGAAAGTAAACCAACCCCTTGGACTACTACGAAAAACACCATCGGATTTTAAAGTAGCACGATCTAATTCAAAAATTTCACCTAATTGAGCACGTCTAGCATATTTTTTGACTATAGCAGGATCGCCAAAACTAACCCTGTCAAGTCCACCACCATAGAACTCAACAGTTACACCTACTTGTTCAACACTATACTTTGATTCTGCCCTCCTAAAAGGCACATCGGCTTTCACAATTCCTTCTTTGTCTACCAGAACTACTGGAAATGTTTCGAAAAAGGTAGGCATACGACGTACAAAAAGCTCATTTCCCTCCTTATCTTTGAAGATAGGATGTCCTAACCAACCAACAGCTATTCCATCTCCATTGTCCATCGCACCTGCTCTGAATAACCCCCCCTTAGCTGGATTATTACCAATGTAATCATAAAAAGCGAGTTTCTCGGGAATTTTTGACCAGGCTTCCGATAGGCTCAAATTTTCGGCCAGACCGGCACGAACTCGTCGATCTATTTCTTGTTGAAAGTATCCCTGATCCCACTGGTAACGAGTGGGACCAAATAATTCGACCGGAGTAGTTGCAGAGCCATACCACATGGTTCCGGCAACAACGAAAGCTGCAAAAAACACAGCAGCAATACTGCTGGATAGGACCGTTTCAATATTCCCCATGCGTAATCCTACGTATAAACGTTGGGGAGGACGAACACTGAGATGGAATAGACCTGCTAATATACCCAATATACCCGCTGCAATATGATGAGAAGCTATTCCTCCCGGAACAAAAGGATCAAAACCTTCAGCTCCCCATGCTGGATCCACTGGTTGTATTTTTCCAGTTAGTCCATAAGGATCAGACACCCATATCCCAGGACCATACAAACCTGTTACATGAAATGCTCCAAATCCGAAACAAGCTACTCCTGAGAGGAATAAATGAATTCCAAATATTTTTGGCAAATCTAAACAAAGTTTTCCCGTACGTTCATCAAAGAATAGTTCCAGATCCCAATATACCCAATGCCAGATAGCTGCCAGAAAGCACAGGCCAGAAAAGAAGATATGTGCCAAGGCCACACCTTCATAACTCCAAATACCAGGATTAATTACAGTTTCTCCATTGATGCTCCATCCACTCCATGAATTCTTTATTCCCAAACGAGTCATAAAAGGTATAACGAACATACCTTGTCTCCACATTGGATCAAGAACAGGATCGGATGGATCAAAAACTGCTAATTCGTACAGAGTCATTGAACCGGCCCAACCAGCAACTAGAGCTGTATGCATTATATGTACAGAAATTAACCGGCCAGGATCATTCAATACGACGGTATGAACGCGATACCAAGGCAAACCCATGCAAACACCCCTTTATCGGAAAAAGTAGACACTATGTAACTTTCTCACATTGGATTGGAAGAGATAATGCTATCGAGTTAAACCCGAATCATCTCGAAGGTGAACATCTATTCACTTGGACATTGCTATAGAACAGGTTCGAAACAATTCTGTTCATACATAATAGCAGGGAGAGGCAAAGATATTTTATCGTTTGTATGTACCAATACACAATGCGGGGATTGGTCCCATTTATACTGATAAAACACATAAATACTTGTTCATTATTTGAGGAACCTGCGAAAAAAGAGGAAACTAGATCTCCCTATTCATTCTTCCGTTCGTCTATGAACGATATCTCCTTTCCTTCCAAGTTATGGACCAGAATATACTTTTCGATAAACACGTACCAGAAGTTCATTTCTTCATATTTCTGTTGTACTTATAATCAGGATCCTGGAGATTACGTAATGCTCACTCTTAAGCTGTTCGTTTACACAATAGTGGTATTTTTCATTTCTCTTTTTATCTTTGGATTTCTATCGAACGATCCAGGACGTAATCCCGGACGTAAAGAATAGTGAAAAAAGTCTCTAGGTTAATTGGTCTTTTCCGTAGAAAGATTCGGAGTTTTCGTTTTCAGGATCAATAGTGACCGAACGGAGAGAGAGGGATTCGAACCCTCGGTACGGATTATCCGTACTACGGATTAGCAATCCGCCGCTTTAGTCCGCTCAGCCATCTCTCCAAGATGGAAGAGTTCATGTGTAACAAAATGAATGGTGGAGTGAAGGTGTATACCATAACATGTATGGATTGTATCGATAATGTAATGAATAGAGCAATTATTTAGAGAAAAAGAAATCTAGCGAATCATATTGTTCATTCCGTTCAAAATAATTCTTTTTTCCTGAACTAGAAAGCCTAGAGTTATATAACCTATTTTTATGTGATAAAAAATCCTTTTAATACTGGTTGGCCTGTTTTCGACAGAGCACCGCTGTACTTTCAATGTTTTCTATTTTCATTTGGCTTTATATCTATTTTATGTGGTATGATATTGTTTATAGTGACTGAGGGCTATAGGAACCTGACTGAGAAAATAAACAACAAAAAAACATAGAAAATGGAAGAAAAGTGATTAATCTTGACAACATTTTATTCATACATCCATCAAGTCGATGGGATCATAGGGGTGAAAGAAAACGAAATGGATCTAGAGGTTATTGCACAGCTCACTGTTCTGGCTCTGATGGTTGTATCGGGCCCATTAGTAATTGTTTTATCAGCAGTTCGCAAAGGTAATCTATAATTACAATGAGCCATCTCCGGGAATGACATACTATTTACCCAAGTATTTCATCTCCGGGGATGGAGATTCATGTAATGATGAAAACGAGGTAATTATTGATAGAAACTTGAAATAGAGATTGATAACTCCCCATCTTCCTATTGGTTGGACAAAAGATCGATCCGTATGTTACAATTGGATCGTGGCGGGTATAGTTTAGTGGTAAAAGTGTGATTCGTTACATTATCAACTAAAATAGTTGAAGGATCTTTTACATGGATCTTTGATCCATCTAAAGCTCTATTTCCAGATAGGTTAAAAACCTTCCCTATGAATACCATGGTTCAGGAATAGCATACCTTCTCGTAATCTGGATATGAAATGAGAAAAGACAAACACATTTTTGATTCCAAGATAGCGACACAGAATGTTTTAAAGGTTAGAGAAATCTTTCCAATTAGAGAAATCACAGATCTATGGAGATCCAAAGATATTTTTTCATCGTGACTAAACCTTCAACATATGGATGGAAAGACCCCAGGTTGAAGCCGAATAGCTATAGAACGATGACTTTGGTTTACTTGGGTTATCGGCATTTCGTTCGAGCTCGGTGGAATTTGTTCTCCTGGGGATCGGAATCAGTAGAAATAGGGAACGAAGTAACTAGAAAGATTTGTTATTATTTTCAACTTTTCAAATTTATCTTTCTATAGGGATCATCTAGAAAGTGAGCAAGTATTCTACGATTCGGGCCCTTCACTAAAAAAAAAATAGAGAAGGGGAGAAAAGAGAAGAAACTGACGTAGATGCTATGGGTACGATAATAAATTAGGGTTTTATTAAAAAGATAAAAAAAAAAAAAGAGGAGAAAGAATTGAAATCTCCTTTAACAAAGATTTGATATAAATACTCCGCTTCTTCCCTCATACCGCTCTCTATCCCCCATAAAGGAGCCGAATGACATGAAATTCTCATGTTCGGTTCTGAATTAGAGGCATTGAATAATCAATGTCGACTATAACCCCTAGCCTTCCAAGCTAACGATGCGGGTTCGATTCCCGCTACCCGCTAACAGATATCTACCTATTATATTCTATCTATATAGATATAATAGGTAGATAGAAAGTGATTAAGTATATAACATAATTTCACGATGCATTCAAAATTCATTTTCCGTTTCAATGTGAAATAGATTCCATTCTTTTCCTATCCTAACCTCATTGTGAATAAAAAGGTGGATCGGGCGGGATAATGTATGCCAAAGAGAGAGAGTTAAAATAAAAAGAAAAAAAAATGTAAGAGAGAAAGAGCGTCCATCGTCTAATGGATAGGACAGAGGTCTTCTAAACCTTCGGTATAGGTTCAAATCCTATTGGACGTAATACTCTTCAATTGTTCTAATTTGTTGTGCAATGTATTGGAACAAATTCTTCAGCTCTTTTTCCTGTTCCGAATGGTTCCACTAAATTAGAAAATATTCACTTTTGTTCTTGAAGTACAAAAAGTTCAGTATGTTCCTTAAGAGCCTCTTCCAGAAGGGCTTTTGCTTCTTCCGTAAATGTACCAGTAGAACGTATAATTTCTCCGAACTGAGGTTTATTCTTTATCAAGTACTCGCGTAACCGAACGAGAAATTTTCTCACCTGTGCTATCTCTAATATATCTAGGTATCCATTCGTTCCGGTATAAATAGTAGCTATTTGTTCTTCTACTTTCAAAGGAGCCGACTGAGATTGTTTGAGCAACTCACGTAATCGTTGACCCCTTGCCAATTGATCTTGAGTAGCTTTATCAAGATCGGAAGCAAATTGTGCAAAGGCTTCCAACTCTGCAAATTGAGCTAACTCTAATTTCAATTTTCCAGCTACCTTTTTCATAGCTTTTATCTGAGCCGCGGATCCTACTCTAGATACGGAAATACCCACATTAATAGCAGGTCGGATCCCGGCATTGAATAGATCGGCCGATAAAAATATTTGTCCATCGGTAATGGAAATTACATTAGTGGGAATATAAGCTGAAACATCTCCAGCTTGAGTTTCAACTATTGGAAGAGCAGTCACACTCCCCTCACCTAATAGCGAACTTAATTTAGCTGCTCTTTCTAAGAGACGGGAATGCAAATAGAAAACATCTCCCGGATAAGCTTCTCGGCCGGGTGGTCTTCTTAATAGAAGAGACATTTGTCGATAAGCTTGTGCCTGTTTGGAGAGATCATCATAAATGATTGAAGTATGTTGTTTCTTATACATGAAGTATTCAGCCAAAGCTGCCCCTGTATAAGGAGCGAGATATTGTAATGTAGCGGGAGAATCCGCAGTTTCCGCTACCACAATGGTATATTCCATTGCGCCACGTTCTCGGAATGTATTAACTACCTGAGCCACGGAAGAAGCTTTTTGACCAATTGCTACATAGACACAGATTACATTTTGACCCTTTTGATTAAGAATAGTATCTGTAGCTACTGCTGTCTTACCGGTCTGTCTGTCCCCAATAATTAATTCTCGCTGACCACGTCCTATAGGAATCATAGAATCAATAGCAATAAGCCCCGTTTGAAGGGGTTCATATACGGAACGTCTTGATATAATACCTGGAGCGGGAGATTCAATCAGTCGAAATTCGGAAGCTGAAATTTGACCCTTGCCATCAATGGGTTGGGCTAGAGCATTTACAACACGACCCAAATACGCATCACTTACTGGTACCTGAGCAATTTTGCCCGTTGCTCTCACGGAACTGCCTTCTTGTATCGTCAAGCCATCGCCCATTAATACAGCTCCAACATTATCCGATCCCAAATTTAGGGCAATGCCTATTGTACCATCTCCAAATTCCAATAATTCCCCTGCCATTACTTCATCAAGACCATAAATACGAGCAATGCCATCTCCTACTTGAAGTACGGTGCCAAGATTACCAACTCTTACTTCGTTATTATATTGTTCGATCTGTTTACGTATAATACTACTAATTTCGTCGAGTCGAATATTTCCCATTAGCACTCATTAATTATCTGTTGATAAATAAGACCTATAACCACTAATCATTTGTGTTCATCATGGCTCTAAGCAGGCCAATATTGTGATCGATCGTACGGAAATGTAACTCAGTATTCAAACGACTATTCAAAGTTCCTATAGCTCTTCGTAAAGCTTGGCGAGAAACTTGTTGTCGGATCTGGTCAATTACTCTTTGCTGTTCGGAGTAAACCGTCTCATTCTTGGGATCCTCTAATTGTTCCAAATTCTCAGAAGCAGCATTGATTAGATCCTCTTTCTCTCGTTCTATCTGGGAGTCTCCATTTACCCGGATTTCATCCGCTATCATTTCCACTTCCCTTAAGCGAGCCCGAGCTTTCTCGAGCTGATCAATAGCTCCTTTACATAGTTCTTCCGAATTCTGAATAGTATTCAATATTTTCTGTTTACGGTTATCTAATAGATTACTTAATGAAAGTAGATTATCTATTCACTTCACGAATTCATAATCTCTTCCCAAACCGAACACGAATCTTTCGATTCATTCGGCTCTCCTGCTCAGTTCTTTGTTTATTCCCCAGGAACATATACGTTCCCTTCCTTCATCAACACCAAGCCTGCCCTTTCCGTTCCGTTTACGGAAGATTAGAATGAATCTATAAAAGACCGAGATCTACGAAGGGCTCTTCCAGCAAAAGGGATTTGCAATTATCAATAAAGTTTTTTTTCTTTTCTCGTTTCCCCTTTTCTCTCCTCTTCTTCCCCCATGAAATTTGAATCAATACGTTCCGTTCAATCAATTAATTTGTGCCTTCTCCTTTTTGTTCTATCGAATAAATTCCCTTCTGTGTAGGTCGTCAATTCAGCATTGGAACTAAAATTGGATGGGAGATTGGGACTATTTTTCAGTAAATAGATAAAATTATTCCATTGATATGAATGTTATATATCGGATCAATCTCCAACTATGCCTTTTAATCCATCTCATCTTGACACAGCGGTGGAAAGAGTACCCAGTTAGTTGTGCTTAGACTTCAAGCAGTTCAGCTTTAACCATTCTAATGGTCCTCCCTCATTGGTTGGTATGAACTAAGAGTTCATTTCCCAATCAATTACGAAATGCTATAGTTCTTCGCTATTCCCCGTTCGGAAGTAATTCGTTGAGATCATGCACTTTTCTATCTCCAAAGTGCAGCTGGTTGGGCCCAGCCATATTATTCGAATATACAACTCGCACACACTCCCTTTCCAAAATAGATCAGTACACTAAGCACCACACTTAGATTTATTATATTTGTTTCTAAAATATTGGTATTTAACCCGAAACCCCCAGCGGAAGGCCAATAACTCAAGGAAATGAAAGGATCAATTACATTTTTCATACGCTCTCCCCTTATAGATAAGGATATGTTCTACAGAATTTTGTTCTTTTCTTATTTGATCCTATCTAGTTCTGGATAATAATATTTGGGATACTTAGTCCCAGGTCTTATATAAGGATAAAAAAAATTTGTCCTATCCACTCCCTTCCCTGCCGCACGCGTCATGAATCTTTCTGACCGAAGTATAGGTATAGGAAGAAAGACAATAATTCATTTGCTAATTATTCGGATCAGCCTATCCCCTAAAAGAGCAGCTGAACAAGGAAATTATTGGAGAAATACTAATGTAATGACGAGGTGTAGGGATCTTTGTTTTCAGAATCAAACAAAGGGATTTGCAAATAGAAGTGCTAGGGCCACAACTAATCCATAAATAGTTAAAGCTTCCATAAAAGCTAAACTTAGCAGTAAGGTACCTCGTATTTTACCTTCCGCTTCTGGTTGTCTCGCAATACCTTCTACAGCTTGGCCCGCAGCAGTGCCCTGACCAACACCGGGTCCAATGGAAGCAAGCCCTACAGATAATCCAGCAGCAATAACGGAAGCAGCAGAAATTAAGGGATCCATGGTAATCTCCTCTTACTAAGGTTGGGAAATAGTTGATAATACGACAGTTTCATCTGTTGAGTGTTCACCAATGGTTCAATTATGGAACGATTTCTTCCGAACAACTAAGAACCCAAAAGATTTATTGATGATCTCAAAGTGATAATATAAACGAATAGGGAAACCTATTATTCCCTATGAAAATATTTCATCATGAAAATATTTCTTATTCATAATATTGAAAATACAGATTCCTTTTTATTAGACATATTAATTCTTATCACGGAAAGAGAATAGACTGCGTAAGAGCCTATAAGTAATTATATATAACATCTATAGATTATATATTAATCCATATAATCTATAAGGCTTATAATAAATATAAATGGATTAATATATAAAACGAACTATATACAAAGTAAAAATGTGAAAAAATCCTCCCCTTACTAGGAACAAAAATTGAATCGTTCTATGCCGGGGTACATTCTTTATCCGATTAGTGAACCTGTTCGATCCTTTTTTTTTTCATATCTCTATACAAATGAACCAATCTGATCCGCTCTATCTGGAGATCTAATGGACGGAATTAATAGTTAACTGATGCTAAATCTTCTTACCAAGCTCTTGTTACTAAGAATTCCGATTTGCTTCTACCATAATATCAAGTCATGAGTTGGTACGATACTTAGAAAATATTCTGTCTGATCAGACAGTTATTTAGTGATTTAATGATGACCCTCCATGGATTCACCTATATAAGCTGCGGCTAGAGTTGCAAAGATCAGAGCTTGAATACCGCTAGTAAATAATCCCAGGAACATTACAGGTATAGGAACTACTAAAGGTACCAGAGAAACAGGAACAGCAACTACCAATTCGTCGGCTAATATATTTCCAGAAAGTCGAAAACTAAGTGATAAAGGTTTTGTAAAATCCTCTAAGATGTTAATTGGTAAAAGTATTGGGGTTGGCTGAATATATTTACCAAAATAACCTAACCCCTTCTTTGCAAGACCTGCATAGAAATATGCTACTGACGTAAGCGAAGCTAGAGCAACCGTAGTATTAATATCATTTGTAGGTGCGGCTAACTCCCCATGAGGTAATTTTATAATTCCCCAAGGAAGAAGAGCACCTGACCAGTTAGAAACAAAGATAAATAGAAACAGAGTTCCAATAAAAGAAACCCAGGGACCATATTCTTCCTCTCCAATCTGAGTTCTGGCCAAGTCCCGAAGAAATTCGAGAATATATTCGACAAAATTTTGTCCACCGGTAGGAATGGTTTGTGGATCTCGAACAGCTATGGTAGCTGAACCTGATAAGACAGCAATTACAACCCAAGAAGTTATAAGTACCTGTGCATGAACTTGAAACCCCCCTATTTGCCAATAAAAATGTTGACCCACCTCCACACCGGATATCTCGTAGATATGATTCAGTGTGCTAATAGGAGATTGTACGATATCCATATCCATATTACCCCCTTGTAAAGATTAACTTAAAGAAGAAAAGAAATGATTTTTGTCGAATGAGGGATTCCTCCATTATTTCACTCTCATCAGAATTTTTGATGTCACGAGATAATAAAATGGTTATTCCATTAAGAATATTTTTCAATTTGGATCAGCAAACCAAACCAATAAATGAAATTTGCTCTTACGATATCTTGGATGGAATAGCAGCCAACTCAGTAAATCTTCAGGTCCTCCCCCCTTTTTTCTATTTTATTATTATTACTAATTCACTATCTATTAGCCTTTCATATAGCTATAATGACCTTAATGACCTTCCTTCGCAAATTGCTGACGTTGATCTGTTCAGGATCAATTGGATTGAAGCTATACCATCATCATTGGCTGGAATTGGGATATCTACGAGATCTGGATCACAATCTGTATCAACTAAGCAAATTGTCGGAATACCCAAAGTTCTACATTCCCCAAGAGCAATGGATTCTTCTTGTTGATTGGTAATTATCGCAATATCGGGTAAGCTCGTCATGTATCTAATCCCACCTAGATATTTCTGCAATTGGTCCAATTGTCTCTTGAGCATTGCTGCTTCTTTCTTTGGAGGTCGATTGAATCGTCCCGTATCTTGTTCTTTTTTTAAATCCTTGAACTTCTGAGGTCTCGTCTCTGTAGTAGACCAATTAGTTAACATACCACCAAGCCATTTTCTATTTACATAATGACATCGAGCTTCTGTAGCAGCTGATGCTACTAAATCAGCTGCTTGATATTTCGTACCGACTATCAGGAATTGTTTTCCCCTACCTGCTATATCAAACGCCAGATCACAAGCTTCTGATAAAGAACGAGCAGTTTTAGCCAGATTTATAATATGAGTATCTCTACGCTCTGTAAAAATGTAAGGTGCCATCTTAGGATTCCATTTCCTAGTTTTATGTCCTAAATGAACTCTTGCTTCCATCATCTCTTCCAAATAAATGTTCCAATATCTTTTGCTCATTCTCGTTCGCTTTCCTCCCCAAAATAACGAAATAACATGGACCGTAATATCTAATTATTCCAACGGAATCGATTACATCTCAAAGATTGCCTGTCTGTATAGTACGTGGTATAAACGTTCTCATTCATAGAATATTTTATATTATTCCTATTATATTATAGAATGAATATTCATGAACATAATAAGAAATCTCTTTATCAAGTAATAAGAAATCTCTTTATCAAGCAAGACTATTTATCAAGACTATTTTAATGGCTGTTTCAATATATTGTGAGAATGTTCTTGAATGGAAAAAAAAGAAACTTTGTCATGATGAAATAAAATATCTTTCACTTTGTTGCTAAATAGATTCCTATTCCCCATTATTGGATCCATTCCGTTCCGTTTCCCTGAACGGCGGATATGCTGTCCAGTACCGGCAGGTATAATCCCCCCGAGAATAACATTTTCCTTCAAGCCTTTCAACCGATCGATACGACCTTGTAGAGCAGCTTTAGCTAAGACCCGAGCAGTTTCCTGGAAACTCGCTTCGGATATAAAACTTTGAGTATTCAGAGATGCCCTTGTTATTCCCAATAACATAGTTTGATAGTAGATTGCCTCTTCCAGAGCACGATCCATTCTCTGTGCTCGTGATAATCCAATGAGTTCCCCGGGTGAAAAAACATTAGCCGTTCCATCTTCTGAAATTAATACTTTCGATGTCATTTGGCGTACAATAATCTCTATATGCTTATCACAAATTCGTACCCCTTGGGATCGATAAACTTTTTGAATCTGATTGACCAAATGAATCTGACTTTGTTCCATAGTTATCCTAGCACTGATGAATAACCCCCAAAGACTTCCAAGAAATCTTGTCATATCTCCGGTCCAATTTTCAAAACTTTCTTTCAGATTCATCGATATTGAATTATTTAAACGGGCTTCTGACAATTGTTCAACTTTAGGAAGACCTTGAATTATATCACTGGATTTGAACCTTTCATATATCAATGTTATCAATGTATCTCCTTTGTCAAGAATTTCTCCATAATGACCATGAACAGTCGCTTTTCGAGTAGCCAAATAGGGTTTAGCTGATCTAATGACTAAAGATTCCTCATCAACTGCTATTATTTGACCAGATTCGGGGAGTGGTTCATCCTCGGATATACATACACTTTCAGGAATAAATTGTCCAGGACTAACTACTGGAAATGTTTTTTTGCAGAATTCGGATGAGGAAGAGTACCAATTTGGACCCAAGAAATTGGAAATGATGTTCCTGCACGGATCGAAATTAAAAATTTTCGTATTTTCGTCCATGAAATAGTATTTAGGTACTTGGAAAGTATTGAAAGAATTGTGGAAAATGGAATGTTTCTTTGACAATACTTTTTTAGAAGTTAGAAAATGGGAGGATGGAAAACGGTTGGTGATACTATGTAAATGACCCAAGAGACCCGAAAATTCAATGATTTTTCTCATAGGATCCTCTCTATTTGATTTATTTACCATATCATTACATTTTGAATCATTGAATAGAACGACTCGAAAACAGTCGGATGGTGACAGAACCATAAAGGATCCACTGTCTTCTTCTCCATTAGAAAATGAACAAATAGTTCCTTGATGCTTACTAATTAATGGACTCTCCCCATTGGAAGAGACAAGATTAGTGTAGTCCAATTTGTTATGGAACATAAAATTTGAACTTGCTTTATTGTCCCTTCTCCCCATGGAAAAAGGGGGGTATTTAATCAAGCTAATTTGAATCATATTGCTAACGATCTTATTTGTTTTTACTGAAGTAAGAGAGGCATAAGCCCCAGATTCTATAGAATCTATTTGTTCCCAATCAAATCCTAGACAAGTTCGAACCAATGGAATACTTGTGTCACTCATTACTTGGATTCGTTCACTATCTTCGTACGAAATAGAATTGCTAACTTGAATCTGCAAGTTGTCTCCTTCCCTCGATAAATCAAGGGAAAAGGGAAGGGAAAAGGGTGTTGCCATATCCGGCCCATCAGGTATTCCATATTCTACATTATAATATCCAAAAATGGAATTTCTCTGTAGAATACCACTTTTTGGTATTCTAAGAATCGCATCAGGACAAGGTATTATTCTTTTTCCCCATTCTTTATCACACTGCAATGGGACGATGAATCGATTCATTTGCTTTTTCCCCTTAATATTGTAATTCCTAGGGGAAAAGGTGACATAAATAGAGTCTCGATGCTCGTTGGATATGGTCCGATCAGTTTCTGAATAACTGAAGATTTGTTCTTCCTTCCCATAGCAGTTTGAATAACCTGATCTATGTTCCACTTGATCCACGTAAGAATCGGAAAGTGATTGATGTTTGGCAACAAAAGGTTGAACATCTACTTGATCCTGATGCTTATGAAATGGAAAGGGTACTACACTGGATCCGTATATACCTCCCGATAATATCCATAGATAACCCGTCCTGAGTATAGGATGAACATTACCGTGTACATATTCAGGTGCATGACACACATTGGTACTCCAGTGCATTTCTCCTTCTAGGTCAGAATATATATTTTTGCGAACTTTTTCCTTGAAGGAAGATGTTCTAGCACGAACTTCGGCAATAATTTGTTCCGATTCCACATATTGATCATTCTGAACCAAAAGCAAACTTTGTGGTGGAATGGTTAAGTTCTGTACTTGATCCTGGCCATCAATAGTGATGGATAAGTTATTATGACATAGATAAGCAGGATGTCCATTGCATGTACGTGTAGGATAAACCAAATTCTCATTGAATTCAATCTTTCCATTGAAAGGGGCTCGTACATGTTCTGCAATATCACCAGTAAATACCCCCCCGGTATGAAAAGTCCTTAGTGTTAGTTGAGTTCCTGGTTCCCCAATGGATTGGCCTGCAATAATACCTACTGCTTCTCCCAATTCGATCAAGTGACTGTGAGTAGTACTCCGACCATAACATAATTGACAAATCCGAGATATACTCTTGCAAGTAAAGGGGGTTCGTATATATATTGGTTGTGTTCGAGGGTTTATTAATTGATTGGCAAGTCCAACCCCAATATCCTGATTGCGCGTGGCAATGCATCTCCTATTTATATATACATCGTCTGCTAGCACACGGCCAATCAGTATTTGTGTTCGTACAAAAATTTCATTTCTGTCCCTCTCTCGACCTCGAATGGAACTTACGAAAATACCTCGGATAGTGCCACAATCTGTTCTACGTACTACGATGTGTTGAACCACTTCAACGAGTCTACGTGTGAGGTATCCAGCATCTGCTGTTCGTACAGCAGTATCCACAACTCCTTTACGAGCCCCATAACAGGAAATAATATATTCCGTTAAAGAGAGCCCTTCGCGTAAATTCCTTCGAATGGGTAGATCAATGATTTGTCCTTGAGGATCTGACATTAATCCTCTCATACCTACTAATTGGTGAACCTGAGATGTATTTCCCCTAGCTCCTGAGAAGGACATAACATGTACTGGATTTAAGGGATCAGTCATGCTAAAATTCGGATTCATTTCTTTTCTCAAATATTCACTTGTAGCATACCATATCTCGATCGATTGACGTAATTTTTCTACTGCATGTACATTCCCATAATGATTCTGTTTCTCCGAAACAGAACCTTGTTGCTCCGCATCTTGGACGAGCCATCCTTTGGAAGGTGCTGTTAAAAGATCATCAATTCCTAATGAAATAGCTGTATCAGTAGCTTGTTGAAAACCTGAAGTCTTGAGTTGATCCAAGATATGTGATGTATATGTCATTCCGAAGTGATCTATTAATCTGCTAATAAGCTTTTTAATGGCAGTTTTATCCATCACTTTATTATAAAAGGGCAAATTATCAAAGGGCAATCTAGTTCGTTCCTTCATAAGGAAAAATCTCCATATTTTCATGAGCAGGATTAAGCAATGGGTTCAAGCCGGTTATTCGAAGGCTTCCTCGATCTCTATATCTGCACTAATGAAAAGATCATAAGATCAATTACATTAGATCCTGAGAGCTGGTAGTGATTTCTTTGGGTGTTCAGAACGGGCAAAACCTTGTATGGCTTCTTCCATTTCTCGATTGAAACGAGTACGACCAACAGTTGTTCGAATGTATATATTAAGAATTTCCCCCATTCTACCTTTTCTTATTCGAAAATGTTCATGGATTTCGTGTAAGGTACCCAAAGATTCGTATTGAACCTCGATAGGGGCTTCTTGGTTTACTGAGGTAATGATACGTAAATCTACTTCCCCCCACCGGAGCCATAAGGGGCTGTATAAGTCAATTCGTTTCTGTCGATAAGCTCTGAGCACATCATCATAACTATAAAAGGAAGGTTTCTTACAGGAAAACCTTTTCTTTTCTGAGTGATACGGATGGTACCTATTCCCATAAATACCTTGATTATTTCCGACCGTTGATATATAAAGTCCAAGAAGCATATCCTGAGTCGGTATAGAAATAGGATCTCCGATAGCTGGAGACAAAAGATTTGTCTCAGAAAACATGAGTAAACGAGCTTCTGCTCTAGCTTCCAGAGATAAAGGTACATGGACAGCCATCTGATCTCCGTCAAAGTCCGCATTAAATCCTCCACAAACCGATGGATGTGAACGAATGGCACGTCCTTCTACTAAAATAGGTTGAAACGCTTGTATTCCTAATCTGTGTAAGGTAGGTGCTCGATTCAACAATACGGGATGTCCTTGCATAACCTCTTGAAGTACTTCCCATACAATGGGTCCCTTATCTCGAATCATACTTTTAGCAGCTCTTAGGTTGGGAGCAATATGTCGTCCAATGAGACTACGAATTACAAATGCTTGAAAAAGCTCTATTGCTATTTCTGAGGGTAATCCACATTGATACAATGATAGAAAGGGACCTACCACAATAACGGAACGACCTGAATAATCAACTCGTTTCCCTAGTAAATTTTCACGAGATCTTCCCTCTTTGCCTTCGATCACATCTGAGAACGATTTATAAGGCCTATCATGACTGTCTCTCATTGGTTGTCCACAGATGCCATTATCGAGAAGTGCATCTACGGCTTCCTGGATCAATTTTTTTTGACAAATAACAAATGACTCAGATCCACTTCTTGCTAATAAATTTGTAAGAGCATTATTCCGATTGATAACTCTTCGATAAAGTTCATTTAGATCTGATGAGGTAATAAGTCCACCTTCACCTAATTGAACGATTGGCCTCGGTTCGGGAGGAAGAACTGGTAATAGGCATAAGACCATCCATTTTGGTTCTATATTTGTTCGGAGAAAATGTTTAGCCAATTTCATGCGTCCAACCAGAAAATCCTTTCTTCTTCGAATTGTTTCATCCTCCCATCCATCCACAGTAAATTCTTGATCCTCCTCCAATCTATTCCATTTCAATTCCACCAAGTTCTTCCATTCCATATGTGAACGATCTATAATCATTTGCAGATCCAGACCAGTTAGTTGTTCCCTGATAGCATCTCCCCCAGTAGCTATTTCTCTCTCTTTAAATGTTCCAGAACCTCGAGCAAAGAGGTAATGAGGACGAGCAGAGAGGTAATGAGGAATAATATCTCTCCAGGATTGAATCTCATAATTGAATGTACCCCGTGATCTCAATAAAGTTGGTTTGTTAGCTATGGGCCTAGCAAGAAAAAGATTCGGATAGGTTATTCTAAGATTTCCCCCCCTCAGGATCGGACGTGAAAGTTTCCTCTCATCCGGCTCAAGTAACTATAGAAAAAAATGCACTCTTTTTCGCTCTGAAGAAAGACCGCTACTCTCTGCTCAAGTTCCAGGTGAAATTGAGTATTCCTTTACGATTCTACAACGTAGATATGGAATTATTGAGCAGTCTCCTCCCTTCCGAACAATCCATTTATTCTTGAAAAGATCTTCAATTAGGGATTTACTTGTCTTTATCTCGTTCCATTTGATCCTTTAGGTTCCTGCTTGCTTCACTTCGATGGTTACAATACTATCGATCGAAGCATATGTGCGATGAATAGACTCCTATAGCCATATCTTCGGTCCGGAATACCTCTATTCAGGGATAACCCAAGTGAAAGAGAATTACTTTTGAATTCCATTATATGAAAGAAGTGTTTTCACGAAGTTCAATTAGCAATTTTATACAGAATATCTAAACCCTGGACTAATTCCTCTTTCTCAACATCTCTTCAAGATGCTTATAATTCTGAGCTTCATGCTACTCCTCCGGAGGGACATGTCAGAGCTAAAGGCATCCCAATGAGATTGAATAGGATGACAGTTCCTTATTACGGATCTGTATGATCGGAACTTGTGATCAAGTCACACATCGCAGTATACTGGGCCTTCTAATTCTTTCCGAGTTTTAGCTAATAGATTCGCAATATAACTGGGAAGGCGTTTCAAATACCATACGTGAACCACCGGACATGCCAGTTTAATGTATCCCATTCGATATCTTCGAATTCGAGAATCAACGAATTCAACTCCACATTGTGTGCAAAATGTTGAGTCTATCTTCTCATTTCCGATCCCTGGAGAATTTCCACAAGCACAAACTCTACTTTTGATAGGTCCAAAGATTCTTTCACAAAACGATCCATCTCTTTCTGGTTTATTAGTTTCATAATGTAGAGTATAGGGTTTAGTCACCTGTCCAACTATCTCGCCATTAGGTAAAATTTTTTTGGACCAAGCACAAATCTGTTCGGGAGAAGCTAATCCAATTCGAAGTTGTTGATGTTTATTCCGGTCAATCATAAAAGATCTCGATTCATTCTGATCAAACTTCCTCCCTATCTATCTGAAAGTCTTTCTCAGATATAATAGCATGATTCAATTCTAGAGCTAAAGATCGTAATTCTCGAATGAGCAATCGGAAAGATTCTGGAGCAGTGTCAGGTTTAGGTATTGGCCCTCCAGTTATAATGGCACCAAGTACTTCATTACGAGTTCTAATATGGTCAGATTTGAGAGTAAGCATCTCTTGTAAAATATAAGCAACACCAAAACCTTCTAAAGCCCAAACTTCCATTTCTCCTACTCGTTGCCCCCCTCGTTTGGATTTTCCTCTAAGAGGTTGTTGTGTAACCCGTGCATAAGGTCCACTCGAACGTGCATGTATTTTATCATCAACTTGATGACTCAATTTCGACATATAAGCTTTTCCTATTGTAACAGGTTGTTCAAAAACATCTCCTGTTCTTCCATCGATTAATCTATGTTTTCCAGGATGATCCGGTTCGAATACCCATGGATTAGCTGTTTGCTCACTAGCTTTATAAAGCTCAGGAAACACTAGTTTTCTCGAAGCTTCTCGCTCGTATCTTTCGTCAAAAGGTGTTATTCTATAATGTTTGTTCATCAGGTTTCCTGCTAAACCGGGCAAACATTCAAAGATCTGTCCTACATTCATTCGTGAAGGTACCCCTAATGGATTCAATACCATATCAACTGGTATTCCATTTTGCAAATAGGGCATATCTTGTCTGGGCAAAACTATTGAAATAATACCTTTATTACCATGCCTTCCAGCTACTTTATCACCCACTTGTATTTTACGTTTTTGTGATATATATACGTGGACTGTTTCCGCATTATCACCGGAATCATCTACTCTATTGATCCATCTCACATCAATAACTCGACCCCTTCCACCTATAGGTGCTCTGAGACAATTTTCTCTCGCAGTGGATACCTCAATACCAAATATGGTTTGTAATAATCTTCCTTCCGGGGCACATAATGATTCTTCTGTGGTTTGAGGCGTTAATTTACCTACCAAAACATCACCTGTTTCTATCCAAGATCCTAGCATTACAAGACCATTTTCGTCCAAATGACGAAGTGAATGAGCATCTAAATGAGGTATTTCTCTAGTGATTCTTTCAGGACCCTGGCTTGTCATACAGATTTCAATCCTGTATCTTACGATATGGAAAGAGGTATAAATATCTTCATATACCAGACGTTCACTAATGAGTATTGCGTCTTCAAAATTGTATCCTTCCCATGGCATATAAGCTACTAAAACGTTTTTTCCCAAAGAGAGTTCTCCCCCTACCGTAGCCGCACCGTCCGCCAGAATTTGTCCCTTTTTTACACATTCCCCTTGACGAACTTGAGGTTTTTGATGCGTACAAGTATTGGTATTAGAACGTTGATATATAACCAATTCTGTTCGTACAGTGTCTCCATTAACCGATGAAGTAATATTTGTAGCATCGATATACTCAATCCTTCCCTCTTGTGTAGCTATAGCTACACTTCCTGAATCTAGAGCTGCTTGACCTTCCAACCCAGTTCCGGCAATGCACTTCTCGGGTCGAAAAAGTGGAACTGCTTGACGCTGCATATTAGAACCCATTAGAGCGCGATTCGCATCATTATGTTCGAGAAAAGGAATAAGGGAAACTCCAACGGAAAAATATTGGAAAGGAAAAATACTTCTGAAATGAATTTGTTCCCATGCAATAACTATAAATTCTTGTCGGTATCGAGCTGGAGTAATTTGTTCTTCTTGAATCCCTTGATTTAACGCCAAATAATTTCCCGTAGCTATCCGATAGTATTCATCCTCATCTTCTCCCGGTAATAGATAAACCATATGTTCTTCTCTCGATCTCTCAGAGATCTTATAGAATGGACTTTGTAAAGAACCGCAATGATCAATCTTTGCATGAATAGATAATGATGCAACAAGTCCAGCATTCATTCCTTCGGACGTATCGATTGGACAAATACGCCCATAATAACTGGGATGAATATCCCGTGTCCGAAAACTAGCAGTTCGCCCTGTTAAGCCCCCAGGGCCTAAATGGCTCAATTTTCGCCCATGAGCTATTTCCGTCAATGGATTAGTTTGATCCAAAAATTGGGATAAGGGATGTGAACCAAAAAAATCTTGAAAAGTGCTTTTTAATAGAGTTGAAGTTACCAAGTTCTGAGGAGTTGATCTACGCTTGGTTGCTCTGTGTATAGTTCTTCGAACTGCATCTTCCAAACGACCTAGAGCTAATCTAAATTGATTCTGTAATAAATCTGCTACAGAACGAATACGTCGATTTCTGAGGTGATCTATATCATCGAGTGTACCCATTCCAAATTTAACTCCGATAAGGTAATCCACAGCAGCCAATACATCTTGTGGTAATGAAAAAATCTCGTTCTCGGGTATATCAAGGTTCAGTTTTTGGTTCGGATTTCGTCGACCAATCTTTCCCAATTCACATCTTTGTCGGAAAAATTTTTCCTGCAATTCTTTACATAGAGACTCGGAAAATACCAAATCGCCACTTACACAGTAGAGTTTTTTATAAAACTCCAGAATGGCATTTTCCCTCGACCAAAGATATTCCTCCCTATCCCACTTCCCCTTCTTCTTCTTCAGTAAAAAGAAAAATCTTTCGGGATAGCGAGTATTGTCCAGAATCTCTTCGAGATTTAAACCCATAGCTGATAATAGAACTGGAATAGATATTTTTCGTTTTCTGCTTACACGAGCCCATATCCTTTCTCCCACATCAATCTCTAATTTCGATCTTCTTCCCCAATCTGAAATCAGAGTGCCAGTATATATATAGTTTATTCTATTATGGTCTAATTCCAAACGGTAATAAATACCGGGACTTATTAATATTTGATTCACCACGATTCTGTAAATTCCATTTACTACAAATGTTCCATGGGAATTCATTAAAGGAATATTTCCGAGAAATACAGTTTGTTTCTGTATCTTCCTACTATTCCTCCGAATCGATCTTGCTGGTACATATAATTCAGAGTAATATGTAAGGGACTGATATACAGCATCTCTCTCTTTTATGAAAGGTTCTGCTAATTCATATTCATTACCAAAAAGCCTGAATTCAATTTCTTTATCTGTATCCTCAATTTTCGGAAAATTATGAAGTTCTTCCATCAAGCCCTGATCGATGAAACGACAAAATCCTTCAAATTGTATCTTACCAAATTCGGGGATTGTAAACGCTCCCTCATTTTCATCTAATCGCATTGGAAGTTTCCCATCCGTGAAAAAGTCTATTCAATTATTCCCGATTGATCTATATGGATCAATCCGACAAAAAAGATTTGGATGTATATTCAGTGTTCACTATATCCCGTGAGATTCTACCCGTATCCAGATATACTTCCAATTAGAAAAAAAAAAAAAAGATAAGAAAAGAGGTACTTTGATACTTTCATCCAACCACGTGAAATGGAGCTATGAACGAATGAATCAAACCATTCTTAAATGTTAATCTCACTTAGAAAATTTCCTAATGAAAATAGTAAGATTGAAAGACGGAGAACAAATTAGATCCATTTACTTTATGGTTGACTTTAGCATACATCTCATACTATACTTAAAGGACGGACGAATGATTCAATCTGTCCATGGCATTCCCATATCTCGGCGACATAGCCAAGCGGTAAGGCAGAGGACTGCAAATCCTCCATCCCCAGTTCGAATCCGGGTGTCGCCTTGTTGAGGTAAGTAAATGGAAGGAAAAGTCTGTATTTCCATTACAGAACCTCTAGAGACATATTGGTACATATTACCAATATAGATAGTGAGTTACGTGCATTTTATCCCGACTCCGTCGTGAATGTACAACCCTCGAGTTAGTAATAGCAACTCGTTGGTCAATGAACAAATGGATTTCTTTATCTCTCATATCAGCTCAAACGTCCGTAACGTTCAGAATAGGTAGACCATTTCAACTTAAACTTTGCACTATCGTTAATAGTTCCCTTATCATCTCGATGATGAAATCATTCTTTTTTAGAGAACATGACCTATATGGATATAGTCGATATAACTTGGGCTGCTTTAATGGTAGTTTTTACCTTTTCCCTTTCACTCGTAGTATGGGGGAGAAGTGGACTATAATGGTAATGCTTAAGAATCAATTATTGCGTTCCTTCCAGATCATGCATGAGAATCTCTTCTGTTCCATAAGGATCCAGTAATATTTAGTCTTCATTCCAAATTGAAAGACTCTTTCCATGGCATTATTTCCTCTTTATCCCCGTAAGGGATGTGCATAATCCCTTATCATTATCATTTTCCTATGACAAATCTGATTCTCTCTAACAGGTTTTAATAAATTAGTTCTTTTCTAGAATGAGTTGATAATATTGTTTCTTCCACTGAAGAACGATCTCTCTCTTAGTAGAAATAGAAATAGTCCCTCATGTTTTACCGGATGGTTCCGAATTGATCGGATCCGATATGAATTCCGTTCTCATAAAAATATGGGACATAAGTCTAAGTAATAGATCCCTTTGCTTTTTCTTATACCATTTCAAGTTCCATATCTAATATGTACTAGAAAACGATGTTCGTACCGGAAAAAAATGTTAAACTTTGATCTTAAACAATCCGCAAGTACGTTCAGAATAAAGTCTGTCTACATTGGATCTATTTTCCATTATTTTCCAGGGGCATGAAGAAGGTGATCAGCTCCGCTCTTTTATGGTACGAGGTCCTTCATCCTACATTTACCATATATGGACAAGTACTATTAAGATATATTTATCTATATATGGGTGTAGAAGAAGTAGTACAAAAGAAAAGGTTAGATACTTTTCCTTCGTACTACTTCTTTTTCTTCTCAAAAGAAATGAAAAAGCAGCCCCTACCCTGTATTGTTGTAATATAATAGATCCCATAACCTATTTTATACTAATGATCTGGATCATTTGAATCTATCTAGTTATCAGTAATCACTCCATTTTCATAAAAATCAAGTGCTTTCACTGCTTCCACTGGCCGTTTTAACATAAAGGATAAGTAAAAAAGCAGTAGGAACTGCAAGGAACAGTGCAACAGCAATAAATCCAAGGTTATTTACTTCCATGATCTCCTGATCTTTACTTCGTTCAAAAATAGCTCGCTCGAGATTTGATCCCATAGAGATGAATCTTTCAAGATCCATGAAATAAATGTAATTGAGAAAATCGGTTCGAGTAACGGAATCTAACTAACGGATTGAATGAATTCTTCGATGGAAATAGTATAACATAATATGATCACTTTTGATAAGACTCGTAGGAAACGTGTATCAGAAAACATTCCGATCAACACATGTCTGTATCATTTTGAAAGAATAGGATTCGTACGAATAAGAACCTTCTGCTACTCCAGAAGACGTTCGTCAGACATGAGAGGTATTTCGCTTGGATTTCCAAGGTTTAGATGGAATCTTTAACCTATCTGGTCCGGTGATGATATAGAAGTATCCCATATCAAATTTATCCAGAAGCCCACTCATGACCCTGGAATGAGAGAGAAGGACTAGTCTGTCCAGATCCTGACATGATCATTCTTGGAAATACAATAGAGTGTCTAGAAATCCACTGGCTATCGATCATGAAAAATAAGTATTAGAATGAAATCAATATTCATGGAGAAGAACAGAAGGAAGATCTACTTTCAATCATTGGGAATTATCTATAGGGATCTCCGTGGGATTCCGACTTAGGAGGACTACCTCTGTGTAACCCTAAAATCTATTTATCTTCCCACGTTTTTTTATAAGAAAAATTTGATTCTTCGGGGAGGGAAGAATATTTATTGCAGATTCACAATGATGATTAGATTTTATCCCCGAAAGAAGGGTCTTTTTTCAAACTGAATTATCGATCTGGTTAATGTATCTAATGGATAGAGATACTAAATCTCTAGTATATTTATTCAACCCTATTCTCTTTTTCACTCTTCTACGGGGATTCAGAGCTGAATGGAATAACTTATTGGATCGGGACTGACGGGGCTCGAACCCGCAACTTCCGTCTTGACAGGGCGGTACTCTAACCAATTGAACTACAATCCCAATACAGTACAGTTCACCTACTATTGGATCATATTTATTCTATGGTAGGTGCTAGATAGATCGTATAGATTA